TTAACCATCTATAGAATTGAATTCCATTGATGCCAAATCAAGAGGAAAATTGTGAGCATTGCGCTCATGCATAACTTCCATACCAAGATTAGCACGATTAATTATATCAGCCCAAGTATTAATAACACGACCTTGACTGTCAACTACAGATTGATTGAAATTGAATCCATTCAAGTTGAACGCCATAGTACTAATACCCAAAGCAGTAAACCAGATACCTACTACGGGCCAAGCCGCTAAGAAGAAATGTAAAGAACGAGAATTATTAAAACTAGCATATTGGAAAATCAATCGACCAAAATAACCGTGAGCCGCGACAATATTATAAGTTTCTTCTTCCTGACCAAATTTGTAACCTGCATTAGCAGACTCACTCTCTGTGGTTTCCCTTATTAAACTAGAAGTTACCAAAGAACCATGCATAGCACTAAATAAAGAACCACCAAAAACGCCAGCTACGCCTAACATATGAAAAGGATGCATAAGAATATTATGCTCTGCCTGGAATACAATCATGAAGTTGAAAGTACCAGAAATCCCTAAGGGCATACCATCCGAAAAACTTCCTTGGCCTATAGGATAAATCAAGAAAACTGCAGCAGCAGCCGCAACAGGAGCTGAATATGCAACAGCAATCCAAGGTCGCATACCTAAACGAAAGCTAAGTTCCCATTCACGGCCCATGTAACAAGCTACGCCAAGTAAAAAATGAAGAACAATTAACTCATAAGGACCGCCGTTGTACAACCATTCGTCCACAGAAGCTGCTTCCCAGATAGGATAAAAATGCAAACCAATAGCTGCAGAGGTAGGAATAATAGCACCAGAAATTATATTGTTTCCATAAAGAAGAGAACCGGCAACAGGTTCTCTAATACCATCAATATCTACAGGCGGAGCTGCAATAAAAGCAATAATAAAAACTGAAGTTGCAGTCAATAAAGTCGGAATCATTAAAACACCGAACCATCCAATATAAAGACGATTTTCAGTACTAGTAATCCAGTTACAAAAACGACCCCAAGCACTTGCGCTCTCGCGTCTTTCTAAAATTGCAGTCATGGTTGATTAATTTGGAGTTTAGTTAAAATAAAAATCAGAGACTCCCAAGCATGGCTTGTTATTCAACAGTATAAAATAATTTCTATATTGAAGTCAACTAAAATATAATATAAAAAACTAAGGGAATACCTTATTTATGGGTTGCCCGGGATTCGAACCCGGAACTAGTCGGATGAAGTAGATCATTTCATTCAATTTTTTGAATATTTCAAGAAAATTCAAAAATCTCCTCCCAAACCGTGCTTGCAATTTTCATTGCACACGGCTTTCTCTCTGTATTTTCTATTTCTATTTCACACTATTTCACATCTACCGGCAAAACAAGCATTTCATTAAATCACAAAAATTGATCTAGCATAAACCAAATATTTTGATCAAAAATAAAAAAAAAATCCAGAGCATTCTGCTGTTTTACCCAAAACTTGGTGAAATTATTTACCTCCAAAATATCTAAAAACCAAAGTCGTTCTGTAACTAAATCTATCTTAAATAGCAATTTTCTAAATTGTTTATGAAAACAGAAATATAGCAATTTTTTGTTTTTGAATTCAACTTGTTTTCGCACAAATATTTTACGTAGTTCAAATCCTAATTCTTTTCGAACTATACGTATCGTACTTTTATGCTTACAGGCTAAAGTTTTGATACATGAGAGAAAAAGTATATACTTCACACGATCTAAAAAACGTTTATTTCGTGCTCCACTGTAAAAAGAATCTACATTTCTGCAAAAATGATCATATTTATCAAGAATAGAATTGTCGGTAAAACTAAGCCATGCTAATTTACTCTTCGGGTTACCCATTATATCACATAATCCTTCTTTTGATAAAAATTGAATAACAAAAACAGCGCTAAGTTTTGAATTTAATTCCCTGCTAACAAAATCAGTAGATAGAAAATAATCTAAGATATTTAGTCGGAGTAAAAAAGAGTTTGTTGGATATTCTAGGTAATAAGCTAGAAAAAATATATTTTGACTGGAAATTTGTTTCAAAAAAAAACTAGAGGGTTCCGATAAAACAAAAAGATAAGTTTGCCAAAAATTTAAGAAAAAAAATTCACATTTTTTGACTAGACTAGTAGTTCCCAGCAAAATCAATTTTTCCCCATATCTTATATAGTGAAAAAAAAAATCCTTTAGCAATCTTATCGTGTCTTTTTTTTTCGGTTTTCGGGTTAAAAAATTCCATTTTTGTTGAAAATGCTTTTGTTCTGAAAAAAGACCATAAGACAATGATTTTTCATGAAAACAACTTTTCCATCGAAGAGTGAAAAAATCTTCGAAAATAGAAAGAAGAATATTCCCTAAAAAGAAACAGAAAATCACACTTCCTTTTGGAAAAATTATAGAATTATTCACAAACTTAAATTGCTTTGAAAAAAGTATAAAACTTAAAAAATGTAAAAAAGAAACATCTTGAATCGAAAATTTGAAACGTCTAATTAACAGCTCTGAATGAATCGAAGAGGGTATTCTTATATTAGAAAAAGAAAGAGAAAACATAAAGACTTCTTCCAAAAAAAGAAATAGAGAAAAGACTGATTGAAAATTGACCTGTTGATTTATTTCTTTGAAAGTTACTTTGAAACCAAAAAAGTGTTTCCACCACGTGGAAACAAAAATATCAAAACAGAAAAAAAAAGTTTTTCCAATGAAATTAAAACAATAACTTCTTGTATTATACACAAGATAGTTTTGTTGATGTAATAGCTTAATTGAACGTTTTACATTCAAAAAACGGAAACTATTAGGTAATTTTTCTATTTTTTCGAAAGAAGGGCTTGAGTTGAATAACAGATTCGGATCTATAACATAGAAATCGTTATGGAATAAGAGGGGATATAAAAAATGTTGTTGCCAACGTATGTTTTCATTTTTTTTCAAGAAAAAACCTCCTAAACCTTTCTTTTTAGAAATAAAATAACACATAGTACAATCTAGCTTGAACCGAATAAACCAAATAGTACTTTCAAAAGAAAGAATCTCAATCGTCATACACAAAAAAGACGCAAATATTTTATCTTAGCAACCAGGCGTTCTCCTGACTCATGAAATTCAGGCCAGCACACTAATTTTTTTTACACACCGATCTTAAAGTCTTTAGGATTCTATGATATGAAATTCTCTGACCTTTTCAGAGAAAAACCTTCCCATATCGATTGCTAAAAAGCTTTTAACTTCTTTTTAATAAGAGGAATCATTTTCTCTTCGCTAGGAAGAGCAGAAACTCGTTCTTCTAGGTTTCTTCATTATTCAAGCTATCCCTTTTCCATAGACTTTTTAACTACAAAGTGATTGAACTTCAATTTCATTGAAAATCTTACCTTTTTTGAAAAAAGAAGTTTTTCCAAAAGCGACATGCTTTTTTTTCCTTTTTCTAGGATAAGTCGTAGTTTACTAAAATAATCATTATTGATTAATATTGACGAAAATTTTACTTCATTTCAAAATGTAAAAAACTTGATTAAATCGCACTTAAAAGCCGAGTACTCTACCATTGAGTTAGCAACCCTAAAGAATTTATTGTATACCCTAAGGTATACAATAATGATAGGCCCGTAGTAGATTATTTGTCAAATTAAGCAAAAAAAAAAAAACGAATTATCTTACAGTTAATGTTTCCTTAGTTGCGTACATGACTTCAATTGTAATCTTAACTACACCCTTTATTTTAGCAAATTTTTCTGTCTTTCTTTTTACCTTGTCCCTGAAAAAACGAGGAATTTTTTGTAGTTCTAGTTGACTTTCAGTATCCCAGATTACGTCTAAACCACCTATAGGGTTAGATTTTGTTATTACTTCTTTCATATCATGACCACCAAAAATGTCTAGAAGATGATCTTCCATACCCAGCGCAAAAGAATTATAGACCAAATCAGCTATTTGATTTGTACCTTCGTACCCCATAAAAGGACGATATCCCAAAGGAAAATTTTGTATATGAACTGGTGCAGAAATAACACCGCAGGAGATATCAAACCGTTTACCAATATGACGTTCCATTTGAGTACCGAATATTGCGGAAGGTTCTACACAAGCAATTTTTTTCCCTACTTTAGCATGATCCTCTGTGATCAATATTTCATTACTAAAATCTTGTACCTGCTCTTTAAACCACTCTGCATCATGTTTACAATATGTACCTGTACAACTCACGCGAATTCCCATTTCTCGAGCAAGTATTTTGGTAATAGACGCAGCATGAGTTGCATCACCAAAAACAACAGTTTGCTTCCCCGTAAAATTTTGGCAATCAATAGATCTTGAAAACCAAACAGCTTGGGAAATAAACCTAGTTTGTCTATCAATATAAGATTCATAATTTACCCCCTTTTCCCCAAAAATTGAAGCAAAAGGATTCACCGATTTTTCTATCCGTCGGATACACTCGGCATTATCTATAACACCCATAGGTGTTATAGATAGATAAGGCATTCCAAATTCTTTTTTCAAAAAAAAAGCTGTCATTAACCCTATTTCACGATAAGGCACCAAATTGAACCAAGCTTTTGGTAAATTTTGCAAATCTTCGACAGACCCCCCTTCAGGGATTACTTGATTTATCTGTATATTGAGATCTTGAAATAAACGTTTTAACTCACGACAGTCATGTTGATGATGAAACCCCAAAGTAAAAATACCGATGATATTTACAGAAGGCACATCCGTCAAAAATCGGTCTAATTTTTCTTTTTTTTGTTTCGATAAATAAAAGCGAACAACTTGCTCTAAAGTCCTATCTGCTGCTTGAATTTCATTTACTTGATAATGGTCTACATCCGCCAAAATAATATTTGAATCAGATATTACAGATGCTCTATCTACAAAATTTTGTAAATCCTCTTGTAAAATACTTGAAGTACACGTAGGTGTCAATATGATCAAATCAGGATTTTCTTCTTTATCTTTCCGAAGTAGATTATCTACTACTTTTTTTTGAGATCCACGTCCTAAAACACGACGATCTACAATACTAGCTGTCGCTGGAGTAAAATTTCTTTCCCGCTCTAGCATAGAACGCATTACATTGAAATAATCATCTCCCAAAGGAGCATGCATAATAGCATGCACATTTTTAAATGAATTAGCTACTCGTAAAGTTCCAATATGAGCAGGACCGGCATACATCCAATAAGCTAATTTCATAAACAAAATTTTTGAGTGATTAATTTTATTAAATTTTTATTTAATTACACTACAACAAAGAGATATTCCTTATAAATCAAAAAATATTGTATAGGTTATAATTTTCTTTTGTTCTTTTGTTTGTCGTTTACTTGCTTGCAACCAAAAAAATGAAGCCCTTTTTACTCAGTGGTAGAGTAAAGCCATGGTAAGGCGTAAGTCATCGGTTCAAATCCGATAATGGACTTTAGCCTTCATTATAAGTATATCCTAAAAATTAAGAACCCTTGTTAATTTTTACTTTTGAATTCTAGTTTTTTCTTATAATGGTAAAGTAGATAAGTATTTTTATCGATTTTTGCTCATTAATTCTTTTGTCTTTATATTCAAATTCAATCAAAAATCAAAAAAAGAAAATGAACAAAATGTTTAAAAAAGGAGGATAATAATGACTATAGCACTTGGAAACTTTTCCAAAGAGGAAAAAACATTTTTGGATACTCTGGATGATTGGCTACGCAGAGACCGGTTCATTTTTATAGGTTGGTCTGGTCTATTACTTTTTCCTTGTGCTTATTTCGCCTTGGGTGGATGGTTCACTGGTACAACCTTTGTGACTTCGTGGTATACTCACGGACTAGCTAGTTCCTATTTAGAAGGCTGTAATTTTTTAACAGCTGCAGTTTCTACTCCCGCGAATAGTTTAGCACATTCACTTCTTCTATTATGGGGCCCTGAAGCACAAGGGGATTTCACGCGTTGGTGTCAATTAGGTGGTCTATGGACCTTCGTAGCTCTGCATGGTGCTTTCGGTTTAATAGGTTTCATGTTACGCCAATTTGAACTTGCTAGATCTGTACAATTACGACCATATAATGCAATTGCATTTTCTGCTCCAATTGCTGTTTTTGTTTCAGTTTTTTTAATCTATCCTTTAGGTCAATCTGGTTGGTTTTTCGCTCCCAGTTTTGGAGTTGCTGCTATTTTCCGATTTATCCTTTTTTTCCAAGGTTTTCATAATTGGACCTTAAACCCGTTTCACATGATGGGAGTTGCCGGGGTTTTAGGAGCTGCTCTGCTATGTGCTATTCACGGTGCTACTGTAGAAAATACTTTATTTGAAGACGGAGACGGGGCAAACACATTCCGTGCATTTAATCCGACTCAAGCCGAAGAAACTTATTCCATGGTCACAGCTAATCGTTTTTGGTCCCAGATTTTTGGAGTTGCTTTTTCTAATAAACGTTGGTTACATTTTTTCATGTTATTTGTACCTGTAACTGGTTTATGGATGAGTGCTATTGGAGTTGTAGGCTTAGCTCTAAACTTACGTGCCTATGACTTTGTTTCCCAAGAAATCCGCGCAGCGGAAGACCCTGAATTTGAGACTTTCTATACAAAAAATATCCTCCTGAATGAAGGTATTCGAGCCTGGATGGCGGCTCAAGATCAGCCTCATGAAAACCTTATATTCCCCGAGGAGGTTTTACCCCGTGGAAACGCTCTTTAATGGAACTCTTACTTTAGCTGGTCGTGATCAAGAAACTACAGGGTTTGCTTGGTGGGCCGGTAATGCTAGACTAATCAATTTATCTGGTAAATTACTTGGAGCTCACGTGTCTCATGCTGGACTAATTGTGTTCTGGGCCGGAGCTATGAACCTTTTCGAGGTGGCTCATTTTATACCTGAAAAACCTATGTATGAACAAGGGTTAATTTTACTTCCTCATCTCGCTACTCTAGGGTGGGGAGTAGGTCCTGGCGGAGATGTTGTCGACACTTTTTCTTTTTTTGTATCAGGAGTACTTCATATAATTTCTTCTGCCGTTCTAGGCTTCGGTGGTCTTTACCACGCCCTTATAGGTCCTGAAACGTTAGAAGAGTCTTTTCCTTTTTTCGGTTATGCTTGGAAGGATAGAAATAAAATGACTACCATTTTGGGTATTCATCTCATCTTACTCGGTGCTGGTTCTTTTCTTCTCGTGCTAAAAGCTCTCTATTTTGGAGGTATATATGATACCTGGGCTCCGGGTGGTGGAGATGTAAGAAAAATAACAAATATGACCCTTAACCCCAATACTATTTTTAGTTATTTACTGAAATCTCCTTTTGGAGGAGAAGGATGGATTGTTAGTGTAAACAATATGGAAGATTTAATTGGAGGACATTTCTGGTTGGGTTCAATTTGTTTCTTCGGTGGTATTTGGCACATATTAACTAAACCTTTTGCATGGACTCGTCGTGCTTTTGTTTGGTCTGGCGAAGCTTATTTATCATATAGCTTAGCGGCTCTTTCTTTGTTTGGTTTTATTGCTTGCTGTTTCGTTTGGTTTAATAATACAGCGTATCCCAGCGAATTTTATGGGCCTACTGGCCCAGAAGCTTCTCAAGCTCAAGCTTTTACTTTCTTAGTTAGAGACCAACGTCTTGGAGCTAGTGTAGGATCTGCCCAAGGACCAACTGGATTGGGTAAATATCTTATGCGTTCCCCTACTGGGGAAATTATTTTTGGTGGGGAGACTATGCGTTTTTGGGATCTTCGGGCCCCTTGGTTAGAACCTCTTAGAGGTCCTAATGGTTTAGACCTTAATAAATTAAAAAAAGATATACAACCTTGGCAAGAACGGCGTTCAGCCGAATATATGACGCATGCTCCTTTAGGTTCTTTAAACTCAGTAGGCGGTGTGGCTACTGAAATAAATGCAGTAAATTTTGTTTCTCCCCGAAGCTGGTTAGCTACTTCGCATTTTGTTCTAGGATTTTTTTTCTTTGTAGGTCATTTGTGGCATGCGGGAAGAGCTCGTGCAGCCGCAGCAGGTTTTGAAAAGGGGATTGACCGAGATTTAGAACCTGTCCTGTTTATGACCCCTCTAAACTAAACCCAAACATAAAAGAAAAAGAATGGTTATCCCATTCTTTTTCTTTTGGTAATTTTGAATTTAATTTCTTTTATTCCAAACAAAAGGAGAGAGAGGGATTCGAACCCCCGATAGTTTGTAACCTATGCCGGTTTTCAAGACCGGAGCCATAAACCACTCGGCCATCTCTCCTAAAGTCTTCTCTAGAAAAAAAGCTTATCTTATTTCATTTCAAAAAAAAAAAGGGGTGCAATTTTTACATATTAGATTTCATTCTAATTCGATCAAATAAGGATCAAATGGTATAGTTTATGTTGGATTTTATCAAAATTATGACTATTGCTTTTCAACTGACTATGTTTGCATTAATCGCAATTTCCTTTCTATTACTTATAGGCGTACCTATCGCTTTCGCTTTCCCAGAAGGTTGGTCAGGTAATAAAAATATTCTATTTTCTGCTGTCTCATTATGGATTGGATTAGTTATTTCTGTAGGCGTCCTAAATTCTTTTATATAACTCACAAACTTAATAAGTAAAAAGCAAAAAATAATTGAACGGATTGAAAAATAGTAATATATTGAAAAATAGTAATATAAAATAACAATATAGAAAACATATTAATAAGAATATAAGAATAAGACATATTAATAAGACATAATATGTCTTGTTTCCTTAATACCTTGCGGATATGGTTGAATGGTAAAATTTCTCTTTGCCAAGGAGAAGACGCGGGTTCGATTCCCGCTATCCGCCCACAAAATAACCATCTTGGCGGAGACGGGATTTGAACCCGTGACCTCAAGGTTATGAGCCTTGCGAGCTACCAGGCTACTCTACTCCGCGCTATTGTCTACCTTCCATAAAAGAAAAACCTCCTAGAAAAGAAAAAAGCGTCGAAGTATCTTCGACGCTTTTTTATACTATACCTACCAACTTGATTTGATTATACCAGGTAATAAACAAGCATGAGCCATTTTACGAAATACATGTCCACAAAATCCAAAGTCTCGATAAAACCCTCTCGGCCTTCCAGTCAAAAAACAACGACGATGAAGACGTGTTGGTGCACTATTACGTGGTAAAGATTGGATTTTACAAATAATTTTTTCCTGTGAGAAAAAAAAGACTTCCTTTTTCTTTAAAGACTCGCGAATTGCACGATATTTCTGTTCTAACCGTTGACGTTTTTTTTCTCTTTCAATAAGACTTTTTTTTGCCATAGTTTCTAACTATAAAAAAAAGAAAAGATCGATCAGATTCTAAAGATAAGGATGATTACTCATTTTTATTCAATTGAATTTTTTTTGTTTAGGAGTTGTTTCGTTAATTAACCAAATTTACCTGAAGTTGAAGCAATTAAAAAGGCTGCATAAGTAAATATATACCCTACAGAAAAGTGAGACAATCCAACTAATCGTGCTTGGACAATAGAAAGAGCTACAGGTTTATCTTTCCATCGAACTAGGTTTGCTAAAGGCGTTTTTTCATGAGCCCATGCAAGAGTTTCAATAAGCTCCTGCCAATATCCACGCCAAGAGATCAGAAACATAAATCCAGTAGCCCAAACAAGATGCCCAAATAAGAACATCCATGCCCAGACAGATAAACTGTTCATACCAACAGGGTTGTATCCATTAATAAGTTGGGAAGAATTTAACCAAAGATAATCTCTTAACCATCCCATTAAATAAGTAGAAGATTCATTAAATTGTGCTACATTCCCCTGCCATAAAGTTAGATGCTTCCAATGCCAATAGAAAGTAACCCATCCAATAGTATTCAACATCCAGAAAACTGCTAAATAAAAAGCATCCCACGCTGAAATATCACAGGTACCACCTCGTCCTGGACCATCACAAGGAAAACTATAACCAAAATCTCTTTTATCGGGCATTAGTTTAGAACCTCGTGCATCTAAAGCACCTTTTACTAAAATTAATGTAGTTGTATGCAAACCTAAAGCAATAGCATGGTGAACCAAAAAATCGCCGGGACCAATTGGTAAGAATAGTGAATTATTTTTATCATTAATAGCGTTTAACCAACCCGGCAACCATATACTTTTTCCAGCAGCAAATGCTGGTCCCTTTGTTGAAGCTAAGAGTACGTCAAATCCATATAAAGATTTACCGTGAGCAGATTGTATCCACTGAGCAAAAATAGGTTCAATCAATATTTGTTTTTCCGGAGTACCAAAAGCTAGCATAACATCATTATGCACATATAACCCTAACGTATGAAAACCAAGAAATAAACTAACCCAACTTAGATGAGAAATTATTGCTTCTTTATGATCTAACATCCTTGCCAAAACATTATCCTGATTTTGTTCCGGATTATAATCCCGTATGAAAAAAATAGCCCCATGGGCAAAAGCCCCTGTCATGATGAATCCAGCAATGTATTGATGATGAGCATATAGCGCAGCTTGGGTAGTAAAGTCTTGTGCTAGAAAGGCATAAGCAGGTAAAGAATACATGTGTTGAGCTACCAAAGAAGTAATTACCCCTAAAGAGGCTAAAGCAAGACCTAACTGAAAATGAAGAGAATTATTGATTGTATTATAAAGACTCTTATGCCCGCGACCTAACTTTCCTCCTGGAGGCATATGAGCTTCTAAAATATCTTTTATACTATGTCCAATCCCAAAATTGGTTCTATACATATGACCAGCGAGAAAAAAGATTAAGGCAATAGCTAAATGATGATGAGCTATATCAGTCAACCATAAACTTTGAGTTTGCGGATGAAATCCACCAAGAAGAGTTAGAATAGCAGTTCCGGCCCCTTGCGAAGTGCCAAATAAATGACTATTAGAATCCGGATTTTGAGAATACAAATTCCACTGACCCGAGAAAAGAGGACCTAACCCTTGAGGATATGGTAAAACACTTAAAAAATTAACCCATCGCACATGGATCCCCCTTGATTCTGGAATAGCCACATGAACTAAATGTCCTGTCCAAGCTAAAGAACTTACTCCAAAAAGCCCTGACAAATGATGATTAAGACGTGATTCCGCATTTTTGAACCATGAGATACTTGGTTTCCGTTTCGATTGTAAATGAAATCTACCTGCTATTAAAAAAACAGTAGAAAGAAATATTAAAAAAAGAGCTCCAGTATAAAGATCTTCATTAGTACGTAATCCAACTGTATACCACCATTGATAAAGACCGGAATAAGCAATATTGACCGGCCCAGGAGCGCTTCCTCGAGTAAAAGCTTCTATAGCCGGTTGACCGAAATGAGGATCCCAAATAGCATGAGCAATAGGTCTTACATGTAAAGGGTCATTTATCCAAAACTCAAAATTACCTTGCCAAGCTACATGGAACAAATTTCCAGAAGTCCATAGAAAGATTATAGCTAATTGACCAAAATGGGAAGCAAATATTTGTTGATACAATTGTTCTTCCGTAATATCATCATGACTCTCAAAGTCATGTGCAGTTGCAATACCAAACCAAATACGACGAGTAGTCGGGTCTTGGGACAAACCTTGACTGAACTTCGGAAATCTTGATATCATAATGGTTACATCCGCTATTATTCTACTGCAATAATTCTTGCTAGGAAGAACGACCATGTTGTGACAATTCCTCCCAGGAGATAATGAGCCACTCCTACAGCACGCCCTTGTACAATGCTTAAGGCTCTAGGCTGGATAGCAGGAGCAACTTTCAATTTGTTATGGGCCCATACAATTGATTCTATAAGTTCTTGCCAATACCCCCGACCGCTAAATAAAAACATTAAACTAAAAGCCCAAACAAAATGAGCACCCAAAAAGAAAAGGCCATATGCGGATAACGCAGAACCATAAGATTGAATTACTTGAGAAGCTTGTGCCCATAGAAAATCACGAAGCCACCCATTAATTGTAACGGAACTTTGTGCAAAGTTTCCCCCCGTGATATGAGTTACTACTCCCTGAGTGCTTATATTACCCCAAACGTCCGATTGCATTTTCCAACTAAAATGAAATATAACAACAGAAATTGCATTGTACATCCAGAATAAACCTAAAAAAACATGATCCCATGCAGATACTTGACAGGTTCCTCCTCTTCCAGGTCCATCACAAGGAAATCTAAAACCAAGATTCGCTTTATCGGGTATCAAACGGGAACTACGCGCAAATAAAACACCTTTGAGTAAGATTAATACAGTTACATGAATTGTAAAAGCATGAATGTGGTGAACTAAAAAGTCTGCAGTTCCCAAAGGAATCGGTAACAAAGCTACTTTAGTACCTACTGTTACCAAATCATTGCCTCCCCAAGTGAAACTTGTACTTGCTGTTGCAGCAGGAGCTGTAAACCTAGGTGCTGTTACATGAGTATTTTGTAACCATTGAGCAAATATTGGTTGTAATTGTATAGCAGTATCCGAAAACATATCTTGAGGACGCCCTAATGCACTCATAGTATCATTATGAATATATAGACCAAAACTATGAAAGCCTAAGAATATACATGTCCAGTTTAGATGCGATATAATTGCATCACGATGTCGAAGAACTCGATCGAATAAATTATTATAAGAAGTAGTTGAATCATAATCTCTAACTAGAAAAATCGCCGCATGTGCTGCGGCACCAATGATGACAAACCCGCCAATCCACATGTGATGTGTGAATAAAGAAAGTTGAGTACCATAGTCAATGGCTAGATAAGGATAAGGGGGCATAGAATACATATGATGAGCTACAACAATAGTCAAAGACCCTAATATAGCCAAGTTAAGAGCTAATTGAGCATGCCATGAGGTAGTTAATATTTCATAAAGACCTTTATGCCCCTCTCCTGTAAATGGGCCCTTATGAGCTTCTAAAATTTCCTGTATACTATGCCCAATACCCCAATTGGTTTTATACATATGGCCAGCTATCAGAAAAATAACGGCAATAGCTAAATGATGGTGTACAATATCAGTCAACCATAATCCTCCTGTTATTGGGTTTAAACCCCCCCGAAACGTTAAAATTTCGGAATATTCAGACCAATTTAGTGTAAAAAAGGGAGTCAAGCCTTTAGAAAAACTAGGATAAAGTTGAATTAAAAGGTCGCGGTTTAAAATAAATTCATGAGGCAGTGGTATCTCTTTAGGGTCCACTCCAGCATCTAGAAGTTGGTTAATAGGTAAAGATACGTGTACTTGGTGCCCTGCCCAAGATAGCGAACCAAGTCCTAATAACCCTGCTAAATGGTGATTTAACATAGATTCTACTTGGAACCAAGATAATTTTGGAGCAGCTTTGTGATAATGAAACCAACCAGCAAACAGCATTAATGCTGCAAAGATCAATCCACCAATTGCAGTACAGTAAAGTTGTAATTCACTTGTTATTCCAGATGCTCTCCAAATTGGGAAGAATCCAGATGTTATCTGTATTCCTCTAAAACCTCCACCTACGTCCCCATTCAATATTTCTTGGCCTACTATAGGCCAAACCACTTGAGCACTAGGTTTTATATGAGTGGGATCCGCGAGCCATGCTTCATAATTGGAAAAACGAGCCCCATGGAAATACATACCACTTAACCAAATAAAGATGATCGCTAATTGACCAAAATGAGCACTAAAAATTTTGCGAGAAATTTCTTCTAAATCTTCGGTATGACTATCAAAATCATGAGCATCCGCATGTAAGTTCCAAATCCAAGTAGTAGTTTCAGGATCCCCTTTTGCTAATGTCCTTGAAAAATGTCCGGGGTTAGCCCATTTTTCAAAAGAAGTTTTGATAGGATCTCTCTCCACCATAATCTTAACTTCTGATTCCGGTGAACGCATAATCATAGAGTTCTCCTTTGTTAGGATGAAACAAAAAAGAGACCCGCCAACTGGAATTAGTAAATGATAAATCTCAAACCAATTCTTTGTTTATTTTCGAATTTAGAACTGGAACGATTTGAAAAAGAAAATGGAACTAGGGGCGGGTGTTCGTTTTTTATTATGACACATTGAAAGGGGCGCTTAATGGACTATTCAGATTCAAAAAAGCCTTTTGAATTTTTGAATTATATAGTCTATTCTATCAAATAGTTTCTACAAAGCCTGGGGTGGACATAATTGGTCCAACCCCTACCCTTTACAGTCTAGATCCCATTGATAACATATACATTTACTTTCCTTTAATATCGATTTTCCTTTTCTGAAAATATTCAATCAAAACGTCCTGTAATTTTTAACCAATTTTGTGCTTCGATGTAATTAGCTGGAGCTAATAGTATAGCTTGTTTCCAATATTCTGCAGCTTGATCAAACCAAACCTCTGCTGCTTCAGGATCTCCCTGGTTAATAGCTTGTTCTCCTCGGTCAGAATAGGTTATTATTTTCCTTTCCTTAGAACCGTACTTGAGAGTTTCCTTCCTCATACGGCTCAATCAACTCTTGAGTCCTTTAACGAAAAAAAAAAAAAAAAAACACTCGAAAGTGGGGAAATCTATTCAAACTAATCGCAGGACCAGAAGTTACTAAACTGAGTTTCAAACTTTACTAAATTTTTAGTTTTCTCTTTTCTCCTACCACCTTGTGAATTCCAAAAAAAAGTCTTTGTGTGAGAGAGGGGTACCTATCCCCGTATAGAATTTGAAAAAAGTACTTTCTTAGAAAAGTACTTACTTGCCGTCTTTAGGACCTAATACTACACCACTGCGCAATACTTATGAAAGAAAAAGAATAAACTTTATTACATAAGTAAATCCCTTTATGAGCAGATCTAATTGTATCAACTCCAAAAATTCAAAATTGATCTTTATGGTGCTTTTTCCCCTTATAGTTTCAATTACTTTCTCCATAGAAACAAATATAAGCTTTTTTAGCATCCTACCCGGGTAGGGGACCCTTTTGTTTTTTTTTTTGCTACAGCTGATACAGCCCAACTGTTGTTATTTAAGAGTAGTGGCAATATGTAGAAAGCCTTTTGGTTTGTTTTTAACTAACTTAATTCTATCCTACAGATAGACGCACGTAATGACAGATCAAAGCTGTATTATTAAAGGCTTGTGGTAACGTTGGATTTCGTTCTAATGCCTGGAAATAATATTCCAAAGCCTTGGCATGCTCCCCATTACTAGTATGTACAAGTCCTATATTATATAATATATAACTTCGGTCATAAGGATCAACTTCCAATCGCATTGCTTCATAATAATTTTGAAGAGCTTCTGCATATTCTCCTTCTGATTGTGCTGACATTCGTTACGGTCGTTCTTATTGATTCAACTTTTAATAATCTCCGGTTCAAAACCGTACTTGAGATTCTCATCTCATACGGCTCCTCCTTTCTTTTACATAATAAAAAAAAAAGAAGAATAAGCAACATCTAAAAATTAGAAGGGACTAGTATGTTTTGAATCAAAATCTAGCCATCCTTTTCAGAAAGAGTCTTTTCAACACCTTCTACTCTTTGTTTGTTCTTACTGCTTTGCACTTTTAAACAGGGTTTAATCACTTCAACAAAATTCGATGGTTCTTTTGGTATCCGAAATACAAACAAGATGGTTTTGGATTGTCTCAATCATTCGAATTAACCCTCATTAAGGGCTACAAAAAAAATAGTAAGTGAAATCAAATCTAACGAAGCTTTTCATTGGTCGATTCCTATATGTAATGTCTTTCCTTTATGCATTTATTTATATTATACAGTATATACAATACGTATCCTTTTGCTTAATATTCTACTATGTAGATCCAAAGACGCATTAATCCGGGATACAGGACAGAAGGAGTTGCTCTTTTTCAAAGACTCACCTTCACTAAACATAAGTTTTTTGACCTTACATCGAAGGTTTATTCGAAAGAAAAAAAAAAAAAAAAGGCCAAAAAATCAAATCACACCATCTCTGTAGTAAGCAAAGGCTTGTTTTTCTGTTAAAACCGTTGGAATTATTTTTAATATAATATCTGCTAATATTGTGAACGTTTTATCTATAAAGTTCTCATTTTTTTGAGATCTGGGCATAGTGATCAAATTGTTTTTTTTTTTTTTTTGCTTCAGTTCCTTTTGGAATGAGTTTCATCACATAGAAATGCTTACTACAAAAATAATAGAATAGGAAATTCCAATTCCATAAGTTTTTATGGAGAGGAGATTACCCGAGGAAAGATGGTCGAGTGGTTCAAGACGTAGCATTGGAAATGCTATATAGACTTATGTCTACCGAGGGTTCAAATCCCTCTCTTTCCGCATTTCCCGTTTTTTCTCTTTTGGAAAAGAAAAGATCGAAACCCCATTTTTTGGATTAAATCCGTCGAGAATAATATTCTATAACTAGCATTTCTTTAATTTTTAATTGAAGATCTTTTGTATCTATAATTTTGTTAACTATTCCTTTATTTTGTGACAAATTGAAGGTCAGATAATGTGGTACTCTATTTCTATTTTTCCAAAGTTGACCCCAACTTTTTTTCATTCGAATTCTCAGTCTTTCTGGATCTTTTCCTTTTAAAGTTATAATATCTTGGGGTTTACAACGATAACTTGGTATATCCACTATATGATGATTGACTAAAATATGTCTATGATTAACTAGTTGCCTGGCTCCAGGAATAGTACGAGCTATACCTAATCGAAAAAGAATATTATCTAAACGCATTTCAAGTAATTGAAGTAAGACCTGGCCTGTTGACCCCTGAGCATTTTTAGCAATATGAACATATTGCCGTAATTGTCGTTCTGTTAAGCCATAATGAAAACGAATTTTTTGTTTTTCTTGTAAACAAACGAGATATTGAGATTTTTTCCACCAGGGTCGAGAAGATCGGTGAACACGTTTTTTATATTTAGGTCTTTTACTCGTAAGTCCTGGTAATGTTTTAAGACGGCGTATGATTTTGAACCGAGGTCCTAAATAACGGGACATAAAAAGCATTCCTTTTCCTTCCATTTCACAAATTTTTCTTTTGTTAGAATAATATGTTAGACCTTATCCGGCCTATATCTTGTTTCATGACAAGGTAGCAGCAATTTTTTTTTTACTTTTGAAACGTTAGGCCCTTTCTTCTAAATTCATAATATCTTCAAAACGATTATATCTTCAAAAATCTTATGGGCATATAGAACTACTTTACGATATAATATGTCATTCTGACAAGCAAATTAAAAAAAAAAAAGAAGAAATAGTTGGATTAATCCATTAAGTCCATTCTCAAACAATTACAGATTTCAAAAAAGTTCAATTCAAAACAATTCTAAAAAATTAGATTATGGAAGTTAATATTCTAGCACTTATTGCTGTTGCACTTTTTATTTCGATTCCTACTGCTTTTCTAATCATCATTTATGTAAAAACAATCAGCGAAAACAATTGATTGATTACAAATTCGTTTATAAATATTAGTAGTCGTATCAAAAAAAAGATTGATACGACTACTAATATACCCCGTATTAAAAAGCATTAGATTCTTTTTTAGAGTCCACTTCTTCCCCATACTACAAGTGAAAGCGAAAAGGTAAACACTACCATTAAAGCAGCCCAAGCAATACCGGTTATATCCATATAAAAAATTTCCTTTTTTATTACTAATGATAAGAAAATTAATAACAATTGTGCAAAGTAGAAAAGATCGGAGATTTCAATTAAATAATAGTTAAAAAAGTTTCTTGACCACAAAAAAGTAGGCGACACCCAGATTTGAACTGGGGGATCAGGGATTTGCAGTCCTCTGCCTTACCACTTGGCTATGCCGCCAAACCCATCAATTTTTAGTAAAATAATGTTTGTTTCATTCTTGATTTTGTATGTTTACTATAGTCTAAAACAAAAACCAATGCAAGTCAAAATAAAACCTCTTTTTTCTAAGTGCCAAATCCATAAAAAAAAACAGTTTTTCTCTATATGAGTTCTATATAAAAGAAAAGAATTAAAAAAAAAAGAAAATGTTTATGTTTACAATTCCCGATTTTAGTCAAATACAAATGAAAGGGTTTTTCCGTTTCATTGAAAAGGATATATTTGAAAAACTAGTTGATTTTCCACAAATTTCTAATACTGAAAAAGAAGTCAAATTTTTTTTTGGTAAAAATTATAAAATCATGGAACCCCCAACAACAGAAAGGAATGCGGTATATCAACGTTTTACATTTTCTTCAAAATTTTATGTACCAGGAATTTTTATTTATTGGAAACAAATGAAAAGAAAAAGAATGATATATCTCGGAGATATTCCTTTGATGAATGATCATGGAACATTTGTAATAAATGGAAATTATAGGGTCGTAGTTAATCAAATAATAAGAAGTCCCGGTATCTACTATAGTTTAGAACAAAAAAAAGCTGGAAATATATATACTGGCACTCTAATCTCTGATTGTGGAGAAAGGTTGAAATTCGAAATTGATATCAAAAAAAAACTATGGGTTCGTATAAGCAGAAAGAAAAAAGTTTCTATTTTAGTTTTCTTATTCACTATGGGTCTAAAAATTGAAGAGGTTCTTTATAATACTTATAATCTAACAGGGTTTGAAGGTTGGGAATTAATTTGGAACGAAAAAATGAAACAAAAACTTTCACGAAAGGGGGGTCCCATTCTTACCTTTTATGAAGAACTCGAATCCATGAAATGCGATAGTAGTGATTTTGCTTTTTCAGAGTTTCTATATAAGAAATTGACTAACTTTATTTCAAAAAGATGTGAATTAGGAAGAATTGGTAGACGAAATCTAAATCAAAAGTTAAACCTCGATATACCTGATAACGAAATTTTTTTATTACCGCAAGATGTATTAGCTATTGTAGATTATCTGATTAAAGTAAGTTATGGTTTGGGTACGATCGATAATATCGATCACCTTCAAAATCGACATTTCTGTTCCGTGTCAGATTTCTTAAAAAAAGAAGTTGGATTAGCTCTAAATCGTGTGAAAGTTTTAATTCAAAAAAATATGCAAACAATAGAAATACTTGAAAATACCCAGAATAAACAAATAATGTTCCCAGAGTTTCCATTTATTTCCACCCAATTAACAAGAACTTTGAAACATTTTTTTGGGTTACACCCCCTATCACAATTTTTAGAACAAACGAATCCGTTAGCAGAAATACTTCATGGAAGAAAAGTTAGCTTTTTAGGCCCTGGAGGTTTAACGGAGCGAACTGCTAGTTTTCGCGCACGAGATATTCATCCTAGTTATTATGGACGTTTTTGTCCAATTAATACTCCTGAAGGGCAGAATGCCGGGCTTATCGCCTCACTTGCAAATTCCGTAAACGTTGATGATTTTGGTTTTTTAAAAAGTCCATTCTATAATGGAACGAAAAAATCCAATGAAGACCATATGGTTTCTTATCTATTGCCAAATGAAGATAAAAATTACCGAATAGCTTTAGAAAATTTGTTGGCGGTAGATCATAAACTTCCAGAAAAGAAAAATACTCCAACTCAATATCGCCAAGATTTTCTATCTGTTGCATGGGAACAAATCCATTTCAGAAGTATTTTGCCTTTACAATATTTTTCCATTGGAGTTTCTCTGATTCCTTTTCTAGAACACAATGATGCGACTCGCGCTTTAATGGGTTCAAATATGCAGCGTCAAGCTGTCCCATTACTTCAACCAGAAAAATGCATTGTTGGAACTGGCCTAGAAGGCCAAGTAGCACTCGATTCAAGAATTTTAGCAACAAGTATTCAAGAAGGAAGAATCGAATATTTTGATTCGAAGACTATTGTGTCATCCCTGAACAGAAAAACAATAGAAACAATTTTAGAGATATATCAACGCTCTAATAGCAATATTTTGATTCATCAAAAACCTCAAGTAAATCAGGGTAACTATGTGAAAAGAGGGCAATTTATGGCAGATGGTTCGACCACAATAGGAGGGGAGCTCTGCTTAGGAAAAAATATATTAGTAGCGTATATGCCGTGGCAAGGATACAATTTTGAAGACGCAATCCTTATCAATGAACGTCTTATCTATGAAGAAATTTTTACTTCTTTTCATATTACAAGGTATGAAACTATGATTTATATGGCAGAGTGTGAGATTTTAACAAAAGAAATACCTCAAATCGAAGCTTACTCACTTCGGCATTTGGATGAAAATGGTATTGTTAGGGTAGGTTCTTGGATACAACCGGGTGATGTTTTAGTGGGCAAATTAAAACCTCGTTCCTCCCAGGAAGTCTTGCGTTTTCCAGAACTAAGATTATTACAAGATCTTTTTTGTACTCCTCGGACAAAAGAAACTTGTCTAAAAGCAAATGGCAAAGGTCGAGTTATTGATGTAAATTGGATCAAACTTCAAACATTATGGCAAGATAATTTAAGAAAAAGCCATCACGAAGATGATGATATAAAAGATGATTTTGAAAAAAATGATCAAACTGACCCTGGGGAGAATGATTCAGAAAAAGTGCATGTATATATTTTACAAAAACGTAAAATACAAGTAGGCGACAAAGTCGCCGGAAGGCACGGTAATAAAGGAATTATTTCTAAAGTTTTGTCTAGGCAAGAAATGCCGTTTTTACAAAACGGGAAACCTGTAGATATGATATTAAACCCTTTGGGAGTACCTTCTCGGATGAATGTAGGACAAATTTTTGAGTGTTTACTTGGTTTAGCAGGAACCTTAATGAACAAACAGTATAGAATACCACCCTTTGACGAAAGATATGAGCAAGAAGCTTCTAGAAAATTAGTTTTTAATGAACTTCACAAAGCTAGTGAACAAACAGTGAATCCATGGGTTTTCGAACTGGAACATCTTGGAAAAACCAAGATTTTTGATGGAAAAACAGGAGAAATTTTGGAACAACCTGTAACCGTAGGAAAAGCTTATATGATGAAATTAATTCATCAAGTTTATGATAAAATGCACGCCCGTTCCACCGGAAGTTATGCAAGGATAACACAACAACCTGTACAAGGAAAATCAAAAGGAGGAGGTCAACGACTTGGAGAAATGGAAGTTTGGGCTTTAGAAAGTTTTGGTGTTGCTTCTATTTTACAAGAGATGCTTACTGTCAAATCTGACCATCTAAAAACTCGTACTAAAATACTTAGATCCATATTAGATGGGCATTCAGTACCTAAAGCTGAAACTGCTACGGAGTCCTTTCGCGTGCTTATTCGAGAATTACGATCTTTAGCTTTAGAATTGAATCATACTATTATATCAGAAAAAAACTTTCAGATAGAAAATAAATTCAATTTCAATCAAATTGCTTATGATTGACTCAAAGAAAAAACATCAAAAACTGAGAATTACATTAGTTTCGCCTGAACAGATTCGTGCTTGGTGTGAAAAAACTTTACCCAATGGAGAAAAGGTTGGACAAGTACTCAATCCAAGGACTATCGACTTAGTAACAAATAAACCAAAAAGAAACGGATTATTTTGTGAACGGATTTTTGGACCCGTGAAAAATGGAGTTTGTGCTTGTGAAAAAAAGCCTGGAGAAGAAAAGAAAGGCTTCCCCTTTGGAGATCGGAAAAAGAAAAAAACTTCCATTTGTGAACATTGTGGAGTTGAGCTTGTAGACTCTCGAGTTCGAAGATACCGAATGGGGTACATTCAATTAGTATGTCCAGTAACTCATATCTGGTATTTCAAACGCATCCCTAGTTATATCGCGATGTTAATTGGGAAAAAAAATTCCGAAATAAAAGACCTAGTATACTGCAACGTGTGACTTGATCCTAAGTTCCGACTATACAGACCAAACTGTCATTCTAGCTATCATTAGAATGCTCTCAATTCTGACATGTCTTCCTCAGAATGAATACCATGAAGCTTAGAAAATAGTGAGAAATAGAAATTAGTCCAAGGTTTTATCTGCTTTTTGGCTTCGGTAAAATCTTTTTTTTAGGGATTAGTCTCTTTAAGTTGAATCAGTTTCCTCTCTAAAATAGACGCTAGCTATGGTTATAGAAATATAATCGTTGCATATAACTTTTCATAAGTATTCTAACCATCGAAGTGGGACAGAGACCTAAAAGATTAAGTTCAAAAAAAAAAAAACGAACAACAGACAAGTAAACCCCAAGTCTAAAAATTTTTTTTTTTCGAAAAAAAACTATTGGGAAAAGACTACTCAATAATTCTATTTTTAAATTTTGCTAATTTTAGAACGTGAGCAATGGGTACTTTTTTGGATAGTTTTCTTTTGCTTATCCAAGCTAAAGAGAAGTTTTTTACCAAAACTTTTTAGAGTGACTTGAGTCGTATGAAAAGATAACTTTCACGTCCGATTCTAGAGGGAGATAGATAATCTATCCAAATATTTTTCTTGCTAGGCCCACAACTAATAGACCTACTATATCACGATTCCGGGGTCTATTACAACATGAAGACATTCCATCGTGGATGGATTTTATTGTTCCTTATATTTCTGGTTGGAATTTTGTCGAATTTCAAGAAAGAGAAATAGCTATTGGTGGAAATGCTATACAGAAACAATTAACTGGTTTGGATCTTCGTATTCTTCTGGATCAGTCATATATTGAATGGAAAAAGCTCTTAAAAAATTACAAAATTCAAAGAGGTAAAAACAAAATACAACAAAGAAACCATTTTTTGAGCAGACGCATAAAATTTGCTAAATACTTGATCCAAGCAAAAATCCAACCAGAATGGATGGTTCTATGTTTATTACCAGTTCTTCCCCCCGAATTAAGACCTATTTTTGCTTTGGGTCAACAAATGGTTGTGGAGTCAGATTTGAATAAACTTTATCAAAAAGTTCTTATTCGGAATAAGAATCTTCAAACTAGTTTCGAAATGCAAGGCGGTCCCTTTTATTCAACAGGAGATTTCTTGACTCTTCAAAAACGATTACTCCAAGAAGCCGTAGATGCACTTCTAGACAATGATAGAACCGTCGGACAACCGAGAAATTTTCATAATAGACCATATAAGTCATTTTCGGATGTGATTGCGGGTAAAGAAGGAAGATTTCGTACAAATTTACTTGGAAAACGAGTAGATTATTCAGGTCGATCCGTTATTATAGTGGGTCCTTCTCTGGCATTGCATCAATGTGGGTTACCTCGAGAAATGGCAATCAAGCTTTTTCAACCTTTTTTAATTCGTAGTCTTATTGGACGAGGTTTTGCTTCCAATCTGAGAGCTGCTAAAAATTTGATTCAAAAACGGAAAAACATTGTTTGGAAAATACTTAAAAAAGTAATGTTGGGGCACCCTGTATTGTTAAATCGAGCACCTACTCTCCACAAATTTGGAATATTAGCGTTTCAACCAATTCTAGTAAAAGAGCATGCCATTCGTTTACATCCATTAGTTTGTACGGGATTTAATGCAGACTTTGACGGAGACCAAATGGCTGTTCATGTACCTTTATCTCCAGAAGCTATTGTAGAAGCCCGTTTACTTATGTTTTCTTATACAAATATTTTATCTACAAGTCATGGAAGTCCTATTACAATACCAACACAAGATATGCTTCTTGGACTTTATATATTAACTGTTGAAAAACCACAAGATATTTACGAAATAAGATATCACCCATTTCAATCAAAAGAGATCATTTTTTTTAGAAAAAAGAATACTTATTTCTTAAGTTTTAATCATGTGTTCATAGCATTTCAAAAAAAACAAGTCCAGTTAAACAACCCTTTATGGTTGAAATGGAAAGTAGCAAATGGAAGTATTCTTACCCCAACAGCCCGAGAAGTCCCTATTGAAATTCAATATCACCCTAAGGGCTTATCTCAGCAAATTTATGAACATTATGTGACTCAAAACGATCGAATAGAACAAATTATTTGTATATATATTCGAACGACCGTAGGTCGTGTTCTTTTCAATCGAGAAATCAAAAATGCTATAAAAACAACCTCAAAGCTTTTTGAATCCTCTCAAACGACGCCCGCTTTCTAAATCTCTTATCTTTTATGTGTACAGAGAGATCAAGGAGGTCTTTTATTTGAGGACTGGAATACTTTGCTGAATTAGATAATTGCGGAGGTTTCTTGTTATGAAACAAAAAAACCAAGTTCATTTTTATAATAAAGTGATGGATATAACTGCCATGAAAGAGCTTATTCAAAAATTAATTGATCTCTTGGGAATGACATGTACATCGCATATTTTGGATCAATTGAAATTTTTGGGGTTTCACCAAGCTACTGAAGCATCTTTTTCATTAGCAATTGATGATCTTTTAGCAGTGCCATCGAAAGGATGGCTTGTTAAAGAAGAAGACCAACAAGCTTTTTATTCGGAAAAGCAAAATATTCTCGGCAATTTGCATACAGTCGAAACATTACGTCAATTAATGGAAAGATGGCATACTACAAGTGAATTTTTGAAAGAAGAAATGCACCCTAAATTTCATATAATAGAACCTTTGAATCCAGTCTATATGATGTCTTTCTCGGGAGCTCGGGGAAATAAATCTCAAGTTCACCAATTACTAGGTATGCGAGGGTTAATGTCAGATCCCCAAGGAAAAATCGTGGATCTACCCATTCAGGGCAATTTCCAGGAAGGGCTCTCTTTAACAGAATATATAATTTCCTCCTATGGAGCTCGTAAAGGAGTTGTGGATACTGCTATACGAACAGCGGATGCTGGCTATATTACACGTAGACTTGTTGAAGTCGTACAACATATAGTTGTACGTAAAATTGATTGTGGTAGTACTCAAGGTATTTTTTATAGTCCCCATACAAAGATCGGAAAAATCAATTTTTTGAACAAGATAATGGGGCGTGTATTAGCAGATCATGTATATATAAATAAAAGATGTGTTGCTACGCGCAATCAAGAAATTAGTGCTGGACTTTTTAAGCAATTCGTCAGTCTTTCGGTCCAATCAATATCTATACGAAGTCCTTTTACTTGCAAAAGTCTATCTTGGATTTGTCAATTATGTTATGGTCAAAGTCTTAGTCACAATAACTTGATCGAATTGGGAGAAGCAGTAGGTATTATTGCCGGTCAATCTATCGGGGAACCGGGAACTCAATTAACATTAAGGACTTTTCATACCGGAGGAGTTTTTACAGGTAATATCGCAGGAACTATACGAGCGCCTTTCAACGGAAGGATTCAATTCAATCCAAAGTTAGTTTATCCTATTCGTACATATTATGGGCATCCTGCTTATATTTGTTCTAAAAGTTTATTTTTAATTATAAAGGATAGCGGTGATAAGTTGGATTATTCGATTATTCCAACAAAAAGTTGGATTTTTGTTCAAAATTACCAAAATGTAGAATCGGAACAACTTATTGCTGAAATTCATACTAAAATTTCTTTTTTAAAGGAAAAAGTTATTAAATATATATATTCAGAATTAAACGGAGAAATGCACTGGAGTACTCTTCTATGGCATGAACCAAAAAATGTCCAAGGTAATGTTCATTGTACACTTGAAGCGGGTCATTTATGGATATTATCAGGAACTATATGCAAACCAAGACTAGCTTTTCCGTTTCCTAAAGATCAAGATCAAGTAACTATTCCCTTGCTGATTACCAAACAGCAAAATGATTTCGACTCTTCTGTAGACAATTTACTACAATATTTGTCCTTTTATCGTTCCGAAGAAAAATTCATTCAAAATAAATTAAATAAATTTTTTATCTCTATTCCAAAATTTTTGGATAATTTTGATTGCAATATTAAAGGAAAGAAACAAAAAAATCGCATTCTGGTTCCATTGCTTACTGTTTCAAAAAGACAAAAAAAGGAACATAGACTACTTTTTCCTAATTGTATTCTAAAAATTTCCCGAAATGGTCTTTTGAATAGAAATACAAGTTTCTATATATGGAACAATTCTCAATATAAGATTGTGAACTCAGAATTTCTAGAATGTATTTATTCGTCTAACAAATTTTTCTTGCTTGATCATATTTTTTGTCGAGTAGACACACAAAAAATCGGTAATAAAAAAAAACAAGTTTTTGGACTAGTCCAATTTCACAAAAAAAAACCAACTATTTTTGCGAAAATATTATCCATAAACATCTATTTTTATAGCTATAGAAAAATCAAAAAATCTTTACACATATTTAGACGCAAACAAAAAAATATTTTTAAAGAATTGCAACTAGAAAGGAACTATTTTCAAAAAAAAAGGGCTTACAAGAAAAAATCATTTGTATTACTACAAACCACCCTAGAATATCAAAAACCTAAGAATTCATCAAAAGTACGCTTTTGTACAGATCTTTTTAGAGAAGAAAACAAGTTACATATAAAAGAGAACAATTTTTTCCATGAAATCAAAAATCTCAAAACGAATGTTCATCTGATTTGGAATTGTTTAATTTTGATTTGGGAAAACAAATCGATAAAACCTAGGGAACCTAGGGCTTATACATGTATTACGTCCATACGAACAAAGAAGATTATTATCGACATGATTGAACTTAGTTTGACTCCGATAAATCAAAAACACAATCTAAAAAATTTAGTAATATTTTTTCATCAAGCTAAACTTTTATCTTCCAGCAAAAAGTATACAGCAACTTTTCGTTCATTATCTAAGGAAGATAAAAGTTTGTCTTGGATTATTCTAGCAACATCTGATTATTTTCAAATAAAACTATTACAAACTTTAGATATCATAAACGAATTTGAAGAAGTAAGTTTTTTAGGGCATTTATATCGTATTCATAAAGTTTTTCTAAATTGTAAGAAAAGATTGTTTAAGAGTCTTTACAACTATTTAAAAGTTTTCGAAGCCCCTAAATGTTATATTATGGACGAAAATAGCAAATTTTGGGAATCTCCAACAAAAAGAATTACTTTTTTTTCAAATTCAAAAAAGAACTGTGAGCAAAAATTTCCAATAAAAAATCTTGGCCAATTGCTTTGGCAAAAATTTGCTATATCAAGAAATGAATCATTTTCAGAATCGGGACAAATTATCGTTATTCGTGAAAAATCTTTAATAGTGCGATTAGCTAAACCCTACTTGGCTACTCCAAAATCTACTATTCATGGTAATTACGCAGAAATGATTAACCAAGGAAATTCGTTAATAACCTATTTGTATGAAAGATTTCAATCTAGTGATATAACACGAGGTCTTCCAAAAGTGGAACAATTTTTAGAGGCACATTCAAAAAATCCTGTAGTACAAAGTTTAGAAAATAGCTTTCGAAAATGGAACCAAGATATGACAATAACTCTTGGAAGTTTTTGGGGTTTAGTCATAAGTACTAAAATAACTTTGACGCAAGGTCAAATTCATTTAGTCAATCAAATACAAAAAGTTTATCAATCTCAAGGAGTAGATATATGTGAGAAACACTTAGAGCTTATTATACAGCAAATGACCTCAAGAGTACTTGTGTCTAAGGACGTAATGCTTAATGTTTTTTTACCAGGAGAGCTCGTTTTCTTTTCGCGAGCACAAAAACTAGATCGGGCTTTCGACGAGGTAATCCACTATCAAACAAAAATTTTGGGGATAACAAAATCATCTTTTGAAACTACAAGTTTTATATCGGAGGCCAGTTTTCAGGAAACTACTCGAGTTTTAGCTAAAGCTGCTTTTCAAGGTCGGATTGATTGGTTGAAAGGACTGAAGGAAAATTTGATTCTCAGTAGTAAAATACCCGCCGGTACTGGAAAATGGAAAAAAAAAAAATCAAAAGGTTTCAAAAAGCGAAACTAAACAAAAAAATCTTCGTTGATTTTTTTTTTTTCTATTCTAAAAAAAGAATAGAAAACTAAAAATTTAGAAAAGTCATAGATTCCGTAGGAATGGAAATTCTTTTAGAGAAGAGAAAAGCAAAACATGACAAACGTTTTCAAAAAAAAAAGGCGTGTTTCTAAAAAGAATGTTTTCAAAGATATGATAAAAGTAGCAGTTCATCTCGGACATCAAAAAAATGAGTTGAATCCGAAAATGCGTTGTTATATTTTGACTGAACGTGGAAATTTACATATTATCAATCTAGTTCGAACAATTCTTTTTTTATCTGAAGCTTGCGATCTTATAATGGATGCCGCGAGAAAACGAAAGGAATTCCTTCTAGTTGGCACGAAAGGGTATGCAGCTGATTTAATAGCATCAACTGCCAAAAAAACTGGATGTCATTATATCAACTACAAATGGCAGGGTGGCTTGTTAACGAATTGGTCTACCACAAAAGAAAAACTTGAGAGGTTTAGAAATTTGAAACAAAAATATAAGTCGGGGCTGTTCCATCGAAGACGTACGAAAAAAGAAATTGCACTTATTGAAAAGCAATTAGAACTTCTACAACAGTATTTAGAAGGAATTTTCTATATGAAAAAGTTACCTGATATTGTAATAATCGTTGATCAACAAAAGGAATCTACTGCTGTTAGAGAATGCAGAGCGCTGGGCATTCCCACAATTAGTTTAGTTGATACTAATTGTGATCCAGATTTCGTAGATATTCCAATTCCAGCCAATGATGATGCCCGTGGATCCGTTGGATTAATTCTGAACAAATTAATGTCAGCTGTTTCTTCTGGTTATAATAATTAGTCAAATCATTTTTCGAAGTAAGCGCAAAGCTCGCTCTTCATTTTTTTTTTTTTTTTAGTGAAAATTCAGAAATCATTCCTTCAGAAAAAATAAGTGATTTTTTTGAAAAAGGATAATATGAACATATTGCAAAATAGTATTAGTATACTAAATAATTTCAATCATTTTGGAGAAATTTCTGGTGTAGAGGTAGGTCAACACTTGTATTGGCAAATAGGCGGGTTTCAAGCTCATGGACAAGTACTTATAACTTCTTGGTTTGTTATTGCTATTTTACTAGGTTTCGCTATTATAACTATTCGAGATCCGCAAACTATTCCAACCGGAAAACAAAATTTTGCTGAATACATTCTTGAATTTCTTCGGGATTTGACCAGAACTCAAATTGGCGAGGAACATTATGTTTCTTGGCTTCCTTTTATTGGAAGCTTATTTTTTTTTATCTTTGTTTCTAACTGGTCCGGTGCTCTTGTTCCTTGGGGTATTTTTCAAATACCGCACGGCGAATTGGCTGCACCTACAAATGACATTAATACTACAGTTGCTTTAGCTTTACTTACGTCAGTAGCCTATTTCTATGCGGGTCTTTCAAAAAAAGGATTAAGTTTTTTTGGTAAATATATTCAACCAACTCCAATATTGTTACCAATTAATATCTTAGAAGATTTTACCAAGCCTTTATCACTTAGTTTTCGACTTTTTGGAAATATTTTGGCAGATGAATTAGTAGTCGCCGTTCTTGTTTCTCTAGTTCCTTTAGTTGTTCCTATACCTGTAATGTTTCTAGGATTATTCACAAGCGGAATTCAGGCTCTCATTTTTGCGACTCTCGCTGCAGCTTATATAGGTGAATCCTTAGAAAATCATGATTAAATCATTTATAGGAATCCAATCTTAATAAAATATTCAATGGACTAAGCTGAAAAAAAGTATACTAACTAGGTTTTTAGTATTATCAACTATTCAATACATTTTTTTAAGTAAAAGGAGATTATTATGAATCCTATTATTTCTGCCGCTTCTGTTATTGCTGCTGGGTTAGCCGTCGGACTTGCTTCTATTGGGCCGGGTGTTGGCCAAGGGACTGCTGCCGGTCAAGCTCTAGAGGGTATTGCGAGACAACCTGAAGCAGAAGGTAAAATACGAGGTACATTATTGTTAAGTTTAGCATTTATGGAAGCTTTAACTATTTATGGGTTAGTTGTTGCTTTAGCACTGCTATTTGCTAATCCTTTTGTTTGAGAATTCAATCTCCCCTCTACGGAATTACTTGTCCTGGAGGGGCTGCCTCGAAACAAAAGTTTTCTACTGTTACTCTCTGAATAAGTAATGAGATCATAAATACCAAAAATTGAGCTGTTTATTTATAAACTTTTCTAAATTAATAAAACTTTTTCTAAATTAATAAAACTAAGTACAAAAGGTGTTGGAATGACGGAATTTTTGATTTTGCAAAATTTTTATCTATAAGGGGAGACCATATGAAAAAAGTAATTGATTCTTTCGTTTATTTAAGCTATTGGCCCTTAGCTGAAGGCTTTGGATTAAATACTAATATTTTGGAAACAAATATAATCAATTTAAGTGTAGTGTTTGGCATACTCATATTTTTTGGAAAGGGAGTGTGTGCGAGTTGTAGTTTTGAATAATATAGCTGAGATGAACCAGCTGCGCTTTCAATAAGATACAAAAGTGCATAATCTCAACGAATTACTTCTATACGGGGACTAGAGAAGTACTACCGCATTTCGTAATTAATGAGTACGGAGAATGTTCGTTGAATGGTTAAAGCAGAACTGCTTAAAGTCCAAATTGAATAGAACAGGGTGTATTCTTTCCACCACTGTGTCTAGTGTTGTGTTAAAGGACATAGTTGGAGATTACTCCACTAGATAGATAATATTCATATCTCTGGAAACAGTAAAAGAATAGGGATCTCCCAATTTATGTGAAGTTGAACTAACAACCTACACAAAAGAGATATTATTCAAAGGAAAAAAACAACTTTGTCAAACAAAAAGAAAAAAAAAATTCCCCCTTGACAAAAGAGTCTTCATAGTTAAAAGATGTTTCATACCTCTTAAGCAGAAAGGCAGGCTTGGTACCGGAAACTGAGCAAGAGAGCCGAATGAAATGAAAATTTCATGTTCGGTTTGGGAAGAGATTATTTATTCAAATTTCGGGGATTAAAGAAGAGATGATCTACTTTCATTAAGTAATCTATTAGATAATCGTAAACTCAAGATTTGTCAAACTATTCAAAATTCAGAAGATTTATGTAACGGAGCTGCCGATCAACTTGAGAAGGCTCGAGCTCGGTTACGAGATGTTGAAAAAAGAGTAAATGAAATTCGAAAAAACGGATACCTACAAATTGAAGAAGAAAAAGAAAATCTCATTAAAGCTGCTTCAGCAAATTTAAAACAACTGGAAGATTCTAAAAATGAAACTGTTTGCTTTGAACAACAAATAGTAATTGATCAGGTAAGACAACAAGTTTCTTGTCAAGCTTTACGAAACGCTTTAATAACTTTAACTAACTGCTTGAATAACGAATTGCATTTATATATTATCGACTATAATATTGATCAGCTTAAAGACATGAAAAGAATTTTTGACTAGATAGGTTTTCCTTTTTTTCAAAACAGATATATTAGGAGGAGTCATGATAACTATTCGGCCTGACGAAATTAGTAGTCTTATACGTGACCAAATCGAGCAATATAATAACGAAGTCCAAGTGATTAATATGGGCATTGTACTTCAAGTAGGAGACGGTATTGCTCGTATTCATGGTCTTTGCGAAGTAATGGCAGGGGAATTGGTCGAATTTGAAGATGGTACAATCGGTATTGCTCTAAATTTAGAGACTAATAATGTTGGAGTTGTTTTAATGGGGGATGGTTTGACAATTAAAGAAGGAAGTTCCGTGAAAGCAACAGGTAAAATTGCGCAGATACCAGTAAGTGATGCTTTTTTAGGTCGTATTGTAGACGCTTTAGCCCAACCTATTGACGGCAGAGGTCCAATTTCTGCTTCGGAAGTCCGACTGATTGAATCTCCTGCTCCGGGTATTATTTCGCGCCGGTCCGTCTATGAACCTCTTCAAACAGGACTTATTGCTATTGATTCTATGATTCCTATAGGACGAGGTCAACGAGAATTAATTATTGGCGACAGACAGACTGGTAAGACAGCCGTAGCTACAGATACTATTCTTAACCAAAAAGGACAAAATGTTATATGTGTCTATGTAGCAATTGGTCAAAAAGCTTCTTCTGTAGCTCAAGTAGTTAAAACATTACGAGAACGTAGCTCAATAGAATATACTATTGTTGTATCCGAACCTGCAGATTCGCCTGCTACACTACAATATCTTGCTCCTTATACAGGAGCAGCTTTAGCTGAATATTTCATGTATAAAAAGCAACATACTTTAATAATTTATGATGATTTATCTAAACAAGCACAAGCTTATCGACAAATGTCTCTTCTATTAAGAAGACCACCTGGCCGGGAAGCTTACCCTGGAGATGTTTTCTTTTTACATTCGCGCTTACTTGAACGAGCAGCTAAATTAAATTATCAGTTGGGTGAAGGAAGTCTTACTGCTCTACCTATAGTAGAAACACAAGCTGGAGACGTTTCAGCGTATATTCCTACTAATGTAATTTCTATTACTGATGGACAAATTTTTTTGTCTGCCGATCTCTTCAATGCAGGGATACGCCCTGCCATTAATGTAGGTCTTTCTGTATCTAGAGTCGGATCCGCGGCTCAGATAAAAGCAATGAAGCAAGTAGCCGGAAAATTGAAATTAGAGTTAGCTCAATTTGCAGAGTTAGAAGCCTTTGCCCAATTCGCTTCTGATCTTGATAAAGGTACTCAAGATCAATTAGCAAGAGGTCAACGGTTACGCGAGCTACTCAAACAACCTCAATCAGCCCCTTTAAGTGTTGAAGAGCAAATAGCTACTATTTTTATTGGGACAAATGGATATCTAGATCGATTCGAAATTCAATTTGTTAAAAAATTTCTAGATCAATTACGAGAGTATTTAAAAAATAGTAAACCTCAATTCGGAGAAATTATACGTACAACTAAGACATTAACCGAAGAAGCAGAAACGATGTTAAGAGAAGCTATTAAAGAACAAATTGAACTTTTTGTTCTTCAATTAAAAAATAATGCGTCCAATAGGATTTGAACCTATATTTAAGGTTTAGAAGACCTCTGTCCTATCCATTAGACGATGGACGCTCTTTCTCTCTTTTTTTTCTATGTTGATCACGAGTTTTCGTGATCAACTTAGAAAAAAATTTTGAATTCCATTGTTTTCTAGAATAGCAGGTAGCATTTCATGGAAATGGAACCCGCATAATTAGCTTGGAAGGTTAAAGGTTATGACACATTTCGAATGCTTCTAATTGAGAATCGAACACAAAAATTTCATTTCATTTCATTCGGCTCATGGGGGATATCCAACTAGTAAAGGTTAGTTTCTCCCATATATGGGTTCATTTTTTTTTTTGTTTTTTGTTAAGTCGATTTTTTGAAATGAAAAAAATAACTAGAAATTCCAACTTTCTGCTTGTTTCGTTATCTATTTATAGGTTTTGTGGTCTTCAGTAACCTAAGGGTCACCAAGTGCAAACTTTAAATAAATGAAAGTCATCTATAACTAAATTGAATTTTTATTCTATTTTGGAGGAATTACCCGCCTGTTTTCCTTTTTTTATAGCCTTCTGCAAAATTCATTGTTACAATGAAATAATAAGAATAATAAAATGTAAAGGAAAAACGAAATAAAAAAAAGGGGGGGACAAATGATATCAGAAGGTCAATTGTTGTTAGCCCTTGTTTTGGCTTTGATAACAAGTATTTTAGCTTTCCAATTGGGGAAAGAACTTTATGAATAATTATCTATTTAGTTTCTATCTAGAACAAAGAAAAAACTCTTTTTTTGTCAAGACACGATAACTTAATCTTTTTATATATTCACAGCAAGTGATGAACTTAATCTTTTTCTCGCTAGGAGAGATGGCTGAGAGGACCAAAGCGGCGGATTGCTAATCCGTTGTACGGACAATCCCGTATCGAGGGTTCGAATCCCTCTCTCTCCGTTATGTTATTATTATTGATTGAAATGAATTAACCCTCTTCTTTACGGCCAGGATTACGCCCTGGGTCATTTGATAGAAATCCAAAGATAAAAAGGGAAATAAAGAAAATCACTATTGTATAAACAAATACCTTAAGAGTAAGCATTGCGTAATCTCCGAGATCTTTAATTAGATTAATAAATAAAAACACATATTTTTTTTAGCGAAAACTTACGACTGCTTGCCAAACAAAAGCCAATAGAAAAAAAAACACGGGAATTATTGGCATTATATTCACAAGTGGATCAAAATTCGCATAAGCTTCGGGTAGTTTACAAAAAAAAAGATTGCTTGAAACAACAAAAGTATTTTGGAAAAAAAGAATAGTTAGCATTACAGGTCTCCATCAATCAGTTTTGAGTTTATATTGTTTAAAAAGGAATCGTTTGACTGAAAATTTTTTCAGACATTATTTTACTAGATCTAATAGAAAAAGATCAACCCCCCCCCCCCTCTCCTAATTTTTAACTTTTTCAAAATTATGACCAAATAATATCTAAGTTCTATTTATATTACACTACACAGTGTTGAAAAGCAGAAAACATAAAAATGGGACGTCGCCAAGCGGTAAGGCAACAGGTTTTGGTCCTGTTATTACAAAGGTTCGAATCCTTTCGTCCCAGAAAACTTTTCAGTCCAAAATATCTTTTCGGACTATGGATTCTTAGATATTATCCAAAAACCACGTTTATGAACTTGACAAATTCCTAGTTTGTTGGATATTATGCGAATACTGGCCCCTATCGTCTAGTGGCCCAGGACATCTCTCTTTCAAGGAGGCAGCGGGGATTCGACTTCCCCTAGGGGTACGAGAAAAGGAGTGGTTTAAAAAGTCTTTTCTCTTTCCGGGTCGATGCCCGAGTGGTTAATGGGGACGGGCTGTAAACTCGTTGGCATTATACCTACGCTGGTTCAAATCCAGCTCGACCCAAAGCTTTAGTTTCAATGTTGTTAGATAGAAAAGAGAACAAGCAGATACTTGCTGGGAAGGAAAAAAAGATCGGACCAAGTTTACTAAAAACTAAAAAAAGTAAAGGGATTGTAGTTCAATTGGTTAGAGTACCGCCCTGTCAAGACGGAAGTTGCGGGTTCGAGTCCCGTCAGTCCCGATCTATTCTATCAAGTTCTTTTTGCTATGAGTAAAAAGAACTTTTTCCATCTTTGATTTTGATATCTATCTGCAGATATTGTCTATACCTTCACATTTTCTTTCTATTCTAGAGATAACAGAAATAGGAAAAAGTCTGCTATCGAGATCGAACCGATTAGCATCACATTACAAGTGCGATGCTCTAATCTTTGAACTAAGCAAAACAGTCTAATGCTGCAATAGTTGATTTATGCGAAACTATTCTAGAACAAACTAATTTTTTCTTGAAAAAAAGAAACGTCTAGCTTTCTTTGTTTTTGAGTTTGAACATTTTGAAAATTTGTTGATCTGAATACTAGGCTTCTTACACTTAAGTAGAAGGGGATATGGCGGAATTGGTACACGCTACGGACTTGATTAAATTGAGCTTTAGTAGGAAATCCTACTAAATGATAGCTTTCCAATACAGGGAAACCCGAGATAGTTCGAATGGGCAATCCTGAGCCAAATCCAAGTCAGAGGATTCTCTGACTAAAAAAGGTAGATAGGTGCAGAGACTCGATGGAAGTTATTCTAACTATGAATATCATTCAAATCAACTGGATTTCATTTTCTAGAGAGAAAAGAAATCCGTTATAGAGCGAATAAAGAGAGAGCCCATTTCTACATGTTCTTTTCAGCACCAATGAAATTTGGAGTAGTCAGAAAATCCGTTGGTCTACGAGACCTTGAGGGTTCAAGTCCCTCTATCCCCAAGTTTGGGAAAATATTGCAAATATTAGTGTTGGATTGACTAATTTATTAGTTTATTTTAAAATAAAGGGTGAGCATAGTCATAGTAAGTTTAGTTATCACTCTGTGAGAAAAAATTCGTGTTTACCGGCCGGGATAGCTCAGTTGGTAGAGCAGAGGACTGAAAATTCTCGTGTCACCAGTTCAATTCTGGTTCCTGGTATTCAATTCTGTTTTGATTACTATTAAGTAAAGTAATTTAAAGCTTTATCCTTATGCTGTGATTTCGATTAATTCTTTTTTTAGTCGAACCTTCTTGGTAAAGCAGAATCCAAATCATATTGTCTTGATGACTCTTCTTTTTGCTCGATATTTTTTTATATTTCTCACAAAATCTCATCCATCTTGCAAAGAGTTTTTCTTTGATGAACATAGACTAAGACCTAGATTTTGATTTCTTATACACCTCAAAGTTCATAAAGTAATAACCATTTTTCTGAGGTTTCATACTCGTTATATACTTTGAATGGAGATAAAACCGAGACCATATCATCTCAACTCAAATGAATCAATATTTCTATTGCTTCTAGTCATACTATTTTTCCCTCCTGATATATAAACAGATCCTTTTCTGTCAAGGTCATTTTTCATTTTATTGAATCAATTTGATGAGAAAAGGATGTTATCTATGTTTTAATATATCATTTTTTGCAAAAATGTTATTTATATGTATATGACCTACTTAACTCAGTGGTTAGAGTATCGCTTTCATAAGGCGAGAGTCATTGGTTCAAATCCAATAGTAGGTATCTTCTAAGACTGGCTCGAGCCCCCCCCCCCCGAAAAAAAGGGGGGGAGCTCTAATTAGGTAAAACTGCGTTTATAGCTTCTAATCTGGTTCTAGCTCTTTTGATAGCTAGATCAACTTCAATTTTTTGTCTTTTGCCTAGAACTCGATTTGCGTTAGCTTTAGCTTGTTGAAAAACTTCCTGTGCCTCTTGAGGATCAATGTCAACACCCTTCTCTGCATCATTTACCCATAAAATAATTTGATTTTGCTCTATCTTGGCAAAACCACCCATCAAAGCAATAGTAGACCATTTTTCATTAATACGTATTTTCATAACCGCTATATCCACAGCAGTAACAAGTGAAGCATGGTTTGGTAAGATGCCAATTTTACCACTATTAGTGGAAAGTATGATTTCTTTTACTTGGGAATCCCAAACAACTCGAGTAGGAGTTAATACACGAAGATTTAGTGTCATTTTTTTAAATTCAAATTTTACTTATTAATAGCCTTCGCGGTAGATTTCTCTTATCATTTTATAACTTCATCGATATTACCAATCAAGTAAAAGGATTGTTCAGGGAGACCATCTAAATCTCCGGCAAGAATCATTTGAAAACCTCTTGTTGTTTCAATAAGACTAACATATTTCCCTGGGGAACCCGTAAAAACCTCTGCTACAAAAAAGGGCTGCGATAAAAAACGTTCAATTTTTCGTGCTCTGGCTACAGTTAATCGGTCTTCTTCTGATAATTCATCTAGTCCAAGAATAGCTATAATATCTTGAAGTTCTTTGTAACGTTGCAAGGTTTGTTTCACTTCTTGTGCAATTTCATAATGTTTTTCACCTACAATCCTAGGTTGAAGCATAGTAGATGTGGAATCTAATGGGTCAACTGCTGGGTAGATTCCTTTGGCAGCTAATCCTCTAGAAAGTACAGTAGTAGCATCCAAATGTGCGAATGTTGTAGCAGGAGCGGGATCAGTCAAGTCGTCCGCAGGTACATAAACGGCTTGGATAGAGGTTATAGACCCTTTTTTAGTAGAAGTTATTCTCTCTTGCAAAGAACCCATTTCTGTACTAAGGGTTGGTTGATAACCTACAGCAGAGGGCATTCTGCCCAATAGAGCGGATACTTCAGATCCAGCTTGAACAAAGCGGAAAATATTATCTATAAATAAAAGTACATCTTGTTCGTTCACATCTCGGAAATATTCTGCCATAGTTAGGGCGGTTAAACCAACTCTCATACGAGCTCCTGGTGGTTCATTCATTTGACCATAGACCAGAGCTACTTTGGATTCTATTATATTTTTTTCATTGATTACTCCGGATTCTTTCATTTCCATGTAAAGATCATTTCCTTCACGAGTACGTTCTCCTACGCCACCAAAAACGGAAACACCACCATGAGCTTTAGCTATGTTATTGATTAACTCCATAATTAGCACTGTTTTACCCACTCCTGCTCCCCCAAAGAGACCAATTTTGCCACCACGTCGGTAAGGTGCTAAAAGGTCCACGACTTTAATGCCTGTTTCAAAAATTGCCAAATTAATATCTAATTGTGAAAAGGCAGGGGCGGGTCGATGAATAGGAAATGTTGTACTTGTGTCTATAGGACCTAAATTATCAACAGGTTCTCCAAGAACGTTGAAAATTCGTCCCAGAGTCATTTTACCGACGGGTACACTAAGAGGAGCTCCTGTATCAATTACTTTCATTCCTCTCATCAAACCGTCTGTCGCGCTCATAGCTACAGTTCTAACTGTATTGTTTCCCAATAACTGTTGTACTTCACAAGTAATATTAATTTCCTTACTGCCTATTTGACCTTTCACAATCAAAGAATTGTAAATATTAGGTAGATTCCCCAGAGGGAAGGATACATCCAGTACCGGACCAATTATTTGAGTAATATGTCCTACATTTTTTTGTATCTTTGTTGATACAAAAAAAAGAAAACTTTGGGTTCTCATAAAAATCAAAATTAAAAGCATGATTGAAAAAATCCAAGAAGTCCATATCAAATCAATTGAATCAGTCAAAAACTAACTCGATTTTATTTTACTCTTTTGTAGTAGGTTAATAGCATAATTCAATCTTTTTTTGTTTTACATGTTCAATGAATAAGAAAATAAACTACATCTTTTTTATATTTATACATTTATCCTAGAAATATTCTGAGAAGAATGACTTTTCAAAGTAAAAATTGGGTTGCATTATATATAAAAAAATTTTAAAATAAATAAAAAGTGTATCCAAAATCTACCAATAAGGAAGAAAAGAGTCTATAAAAGAAAATGTCGAGCAGACCTCGTTCTTGTCAGAAATATGATTTGATTTAGGGAGGGACTTATGTCACCAAAAACAGAAACTAAAGCAAGCGTAGGATTTAAAGCTGGTGTTAAAGATTATAGATTAACTTATTATACTCCAGAGTATCAGACTAAGGACACTGATATCTTGGCAGCATTCCGAGTAACTCCTCAACCCGGAGTACCGCCCGAGGAAGCAGGCGCAGCGGTAGCTGCTGAATCTTCTACAGGTACATGGACCACAGTTTGGACTGATGGTCTTACTAGTCTTGATCGTTACAAAGGACGATGCTATGATATCGAACCTGTTCCGGGAGAAGACAATCAATTTATTGCTTATGTAGCATATCCTTTGGACCTTTTTGAAGAAGGTTCTGTTACTAACATGTTTACTTCTATTGTGGGGAATGTTTTTGGTTTTAAAGCTCTACGAGCTCTACGCCTAGAAGATTTGCGAATTCCTACTGCTTATATCAAAACATTTCAAGGTCCACCTCATGGGATCCAAGTAGAAAGAGATAAATTAAACAAATACGGACGTCCTTTGTTGGGATGTACCATCAAACCTAAATTAGGTCTATCTGCTAAAAATTACGGTAGAGCAGTTTATGAATGTCTTCGTGGCGGACTAGATTTTACTAAAGATGATGAAAATGTAAATTCTCAACCCTTTATGCGTTGGAGAGATCGCTTTGTTTTTTGCGCGGAAGCTATTTATAAAGCTCAAGCTGAAACAGGTGAAATTAAGGGACATTACTTAAATGCTACTGCGGGTACATGTGAAGAAATGATAAAAAGAGCAGTATTCGCAAGAGAATTAGGGGTTCCGATTGTTATGCATGATTATTTAACAGGAGGTTTCACTGCAAATACCACTTTAGCTCATTATTGCCGAGATAATGGCTTACTTCTTCATATTCATCGTGCAATGCATGCAGTTATTGATAGACAAAAAAATCATGGTATGCACTTCCGTGTACTGGCTAAAGCATTACGAATGTCCGGTGGAGATCATATTCATGCCGGTACTGTCGTAGGTAAACTTGAAGGAGAACGAGAAATTACTTTAGGTTTTGTGGATTTACTTCGTGATGACTTTATTGAAAAAGATCGAAGTCGTGGTATTTATTTCACGCAAGATTGGGTATCTATGCCAGGTGTTCTGCCTGTTGCTTCAGGAGGTATTCACGTTTGGCATATGCCTGCTTTGACCGATATCTTTGGAGATGACGCTGTATTACAATTTGGTGGAGGAACCTTAGGACATCCTTGGGGAAATGCACCCGGTGCCGTAGCTAATCGGGTTGCTTTAGAAGCTTGTGTCCAAGCTCGTAATGAAGGACGTGATCTTGCTCGTGAGGGGAATGAAGTAATTCGTGAAGCTTCTAAGTGGAGTCCTGAACTAGCTGCTGCTTGTGAAGTATGGAAAGAAATCAAGTTTGAATTTGCTGCTATGGATACGCTATAGTAGTTTGAACTAGGAAACTTTTGATTTCTATTTTTCGGGGTCTGGGGGTCTACCCAGACTCTTTCATTGATTCTTGTTGGAGTTTACTTAGTATTTTTGGTCAGGAGTTAGCAGCTCAGTGGAAAAGAGCCCACGGTTCCAGACCATGATGTCAAGGGTTCAACCCCCTTCTAGCTCATAATAGATTTCATATAGAAAAAACTTTATACACTTCCAGATGTACGATTTTTCTTTCTAGCATTGTCTGTGAATAATATACAATGTTAGAAAGAAAAAGAAACAAATTTCTATTTTTTTCTATGGTAAATTCTAACTTATCTTCCATTTTTGTACCTATAGTGAGTTTAGTTTTCTCGGCCCTTACAATGGTACTTTCTTTTTTGTACATCCAAAAAGATGAAATATTATGAAAACGAAGAATTAGTTTCCCAATCTTAAAAATGTTGATACAAAGCTAGTGAAAGTAAGGAATAGCCCGTCTCGCCCTTGCTTATTCCTTCTCTTCACTTCAATTTAATTGAGATATGACACTTATATGAATCATCAATCAAAAAGGCTTTGGATAGAGTCTATCCAAGGTTCTCGAAGAAAAAGTAATTTTTTGTTTGCCTCTGTTCTTTTTGCAGGTGCATTAGGTTTTTTTATAGTTGGATTTTCAAGTTATCTTGGCAGGAACCTTATACCCCTACTGTTTTTTGAAAAAATACTTTTTATTCCACAAGGGATTATAATGTGTTTTTATGGTATTGCAGGCCTTTTTTTTAGCTTTTATTTTTGGTGTACAATTTTTTTTGATGTGGGTAGTGGTTACAATCAGATTGATGAAAAAAAAGGAATTATATGTCTTTTTCGTTGGGGATTCCCAGGAAGAACTCGTCGTGTTTATTTACGATTTTCTATCGAAAATGTTCAGATGATCACAATGCAAGTACAAAAAAGTATTTTTTCTAGCCACCATGTCCTTTATATGAAAGTAAGGGGATTACCAGACATTCCTTTAGCTCGTACTGGGGAAAAAATTCATCAAAAAGAAATGGAACAAAAAGCTGTAGAATTAGCTCGTTTTTTGCATGTGTCTATTGAAGGAGTTTGATTAGACATAGACAATTTTATAAAAATATTTGTAGTTTTCATTTTAAAAATGAATTGAGAAGAATCCATGGGTTTGATACCTCATTCTATAATTCGTATTATATCTCGACTTCGATCAGAACTCATGAATAAATCAAGTTCATTAGTTATTCATCACATAGAAGTTACACAAAATAGAGCAGCTGTTTCTTTACGATATGTTGCATGTTTTATAGTATTGCCGTGTCTAATTTCTATTTCACTAGAAAAATGCGTAGAATCGTGGGTCACTTTTTGGTGGAATACTAGTTCATCCAAAATATTAGATTATTTACAAGAAGAAAATAATCTAGTAAGAGTTAGTCAAATAGAAGAACTTTTGCTCTTTGAAACAACAGTAGAAGATTTTTCGGAAACACATTTCAAAAAAAATTTTTTGTTCGAGTTGTACAAAAAAGATTGTATCCAAATAGTTACACATTTAGGAACAAATCTTTTAGAATTTATTATTCTAAGCACTTTTCTTTTTATGAGTCAAAAAAAGCTTACAATTTTCTTTTCTTGGATTCGAGAAATTTTCTATAGTATAAACGATACAATGAAAGCTTTTTCAATTCTTTTAATGACTGATCTATGCATTGGGTTCCATTCACCTCATGGTTGGGAAGTCCTTATCAGTTGGATTTCTGAAAATTATGGATTTGTGCATAATGACCAAATCATTTTTAGTCTTGTTTCAACTTTTCCTGTTATTCTAGATACAATTTTGAAATATTGGATTTTCCGCCGATTTAATCGTATATCTCCGTCTCTTGTAGTAATCTATCATTCGATGAATGAATAAAAAATCAGGCCTTTTTTCTTCTCGATTTATAATATTAAAGAATAAATGTAAAATGAAAAACCATCTTTAGGTTGAATAATAAATGAAACGGAGATAAAGAATAGTTCTCGATTCTTCAAAAAAAAAAATTTAAACGAAAAATGATGGAAAAAAAAAATGTTTCTGATTGGATTAGAATATTGGTGGTTCTATCAATCTCCACTTTCATAACGATAAATATAACAACTCGTATTTCTTTTTCAAAAGCATATCCTATTTTTGCCCAAAAAAGTTATGAGAATCCTCGAGAACCTACTGGACGTATTGTATGCGCCAACTGCCACTTGGCTAAAAAACCTGTAGAGATCGAAGTTCCGCAATCTGTGCTTCCTAATAGCGTTTTTGAAGCAGTTGTGAAAATTCCTTATGACACACAAATCAAACAAGTTCTAGTTAACGGGAAAAAGGGAAACTTAAATGTAGGAGCTGTTTTAATCTTACCCGAAGGTTTTGAACTAGCTCCTCCGGATCGTATTTCTCCTGAAATAAAAGAAAAAATAGGTAATCTACCTTTTCAAAATTATCGCCCCTTCCAAAAAAATATTCTTGTAATAGGTCCTATTCCTGGTCAAAAATACAAGGAAATTGTATTTCCAATCCTATCCCCGGATCCTGCTCTAAAAAAAGAATCGCACTTCTGGAAATATCCTATATATGCCGGAGGTAATAGAGGAAGAGGTCAAGTTTATCCTGATGGTAGCCAAAGCAATAATACAATATTTAATGCTTCATTAACAGGTAGAATCAGCAAAATTTTACGTAAAGAGAAAGGGGGATACGAGGTACTGATTGAGAATATATCGCAAGGCCGATCTGGTGTTGACATAATACCTCCGGGCCCCGAACTTCTTGTTTCGGAAGGTGATTTTGTTAAGGCAGATCAACCATTAACAAATAATCCTAATGTGGGTGGATTTGGTCAGGTAAATGCGGAAATAGTACTGCAAGACCCATTTCGTATTCAAGGTCTTTTATTCTTCTTAACGTCGGTTGTTTTGGCGCAGATTTTTCTGGTACTTAAAAAGAAACAATTTGAAAAAGTTCAATTATCCGAAATGAATTTTTAGCTCGTATTTTCTCTTTTTTTTTTTTTCGTTTTTATGATAGGTCATCATACTTTGACTAAAAGTTTGAAAGATGCCGACCTTACCTTTTAAGGTAAGGTCAGTTAAGTATATTTTCTTATTATAGGGATGACCCTAATCCTGAATAGGAGCCGTAGAAAAAGATACCGACCAAACTAATTACAAGAATACCCGTTACAGTACCTACCAACCAAAGAGGTATTCTCCCGGTAGTATCAGCCATGTTTATTACTCCTCTTCCATTTTATTGAAATTTAATAGTTATACTTAAAAAAAAATCGTTCTAAATTTTGTTATAAATCATTTCTTTCAGAATGAAAAAAAAATTTGTGTGTGTGTTTTTTTTTTTTTTTAATTGAAAAAGTAACTGGAGAATAAAACAGCAAGTACAAAAATAAGTAACAATCCCCAGTATAGGCTGGTACGATTTAATTCTACACTTTGTTCGTTCGGATTTGATTGTGTCATAGCTTAATATTTTATCGTTGGATGAACTGCATTGCAGAAATGGATCCCAAAAAAAAGACTGTAGGGACAGCTAAACCGTGAATAGCCAGCCATCGAACGGTAAAAATTGGATAGATTCTATCTATAGTCATTAGTGTCTCCTAAAAAGATTTAGTAAAATGCTCCAGCTGTTCTAAAGAATCAAAACGGCCAGTTATTAAAGGAACTTCCTGTTGATTTTCTGTGAAATACTCGTTTGGTCGAGGACTTCCAAAAACATCATAAGCCAACCCTGTACTGACGAATAACCAACCTGCAACAAACAGAGAAGGTATAGTAATGCTATGAATAACCCAGTATCGAATACTTGTAAGAATGTCCGCAAAGGATCGTTCTCCGGTATTTCCAGACATATGCAACTCCAATAATAATGAATTAATGAATATTAATTCTATTTTATATCGGCAAAGGGAATTGATCCCCTAAACTAGAAAATACAAAAGCAGAAAAAGGTTTTTACGGTCTTTTCTTTTGTAAATTCTAAAAATTAAAATGAGTTAGGATGGATTTCTACTTGACCATTATACTAACAATTTGATAGAAAATTGTTTGAACCACTCTTTAATTAAAATTAAAATTAAAAAGAAAATATATCTTTTTTTTATATTATAGAAACGTCGGTACTATATCTTACTTATTATAAAACTTTAGTTATTTATCTCTTAAATATATCATTATTGAATTGATTTTAGTTGTTTCATGCCTATTCTAATTAGTTATTTTGGGTTTTTATTAGTTTTTCTTTTTTTCACCTTAATTCTATTTATTGGGTTTAGCAAGATAAGACTTATTTAAATCAATTTTTTTGACATTGTTTAATTGAAAAAAAAAAAAAAAAACAAAAAACGTTTGATTATGGAATTCCATCGCGATTTCATGGTACTATTTGATATAGCTATAATTTCTAATTTTTTGAATGAAAATGGTTGAAACTCTGTTATCCGGGATTGTATTAGGTTTAATTCCTATTACTTTGGCTGGACTTTTTGTAACAGCATATTTACAGTATCGACGCGGCGATCAGTTGGAGTTTTAATTCAGGCACTGAATTATCAGAATCACGCTCTGTAGGATTTGAACCTACGGCATTAGGTTTTGGAGACCTACGTTCTACCAAGCTGAACTAAGAGCGCTTTTTTGGGATATGACTTAATCCACTCTCTGTGATTAAAGACTAGCCAGTCCGATTAGTTTTAATGAATAGATAGGGATGACAGGATTTGAACCTGCGACATTTTGTACCCAAAACAAACGCGCTACCCAAGCTGCGCTACATCCCTTAGAATCAATGGATTAATCAACAATGTTATTTTAATCTCTAATACATACGAAAAGTCTTTTTTTTTCGACAAAATAGAAAATTCAAACGCCGTCATACTATAAGAAATTAGTAACGTTTCTTACCTAGGTTAGGTAATGGTAGAATTAGTCGACTTTTTAAAGTACTTTTAAATATAAAAGGAAAATAAATGCTTTATGCAATATATAAAAAAATATCTTTCGACAGCACCCGTTTTAGCAACTTTATGGTTTGGTTCTTTAGCTGGTTTTTTAATTGAAATAAATCGGTTTTTCCCGGATGCTCTTAGTTTTCCTTTTTCTTTTTAACGCTCTATATTATAAATCAAAAAAAAAGGATTTGAAATAAATTGATGGAACTAGGAATATATCGCCTGACGTTCTTTTTTTGATTCAAAAAAATAAATAAAATAGACTACTACAAAAATGTCAGAAAACATAGGCGCACGAGTGGTAATTTTTTTAGAATGTATTAATTGTAACCTTTTTAGATATACAACTAAAAAGAATCGATACAATACATCCATGCCCTTGGCATTAAAGAAATTTTGTCCTTTTTGTTTGAAACATACCATTCACAAAGAGAGAAAGAAATAAACGGAATACATAACAACAACAGTTCACAGAAACTATTTTCTCATAAACCTTTTATTTAAACGATATTAATATGTCTAAGCAATCTTTTGATTTTAAACGATATAAGCCTGAGATACCATCTGGTAGTCGGAAACGTTACCCAAAAGTTCCAAAAAAACCTAATCTAATAAAGTCAGAGAATCAGATCAATTATAAAAATATGAGTCTAATTAATCAATTTATTAGCCAGCGCGGAAAAATCTTATCCAGGAAAGTGAATAATTTAACCTGTAAACAACAACGTCTTATATCTATTGCTATTAAACGAGCTCGTATTCTAGGATTGCTACCTTTTATGGTCAAAAAAAAGTTGAAAAAATTGTAATTTTTGCGTTTTTTTATGAGTGACGTCAAAGTTCATGATTTTCCATTTCCCGGAGGGGATCCCCGGGGATTTTTTTTTTTCTTTTTTATGCCAAAATGTTTTTCGAAATGATATAAAAAGAATTATTCTCTAATGTAGCTATTTGCGCAAGTGTTTTCCGATTTGAAGGTAACCGCTTTTTGTACATACAGTTTATGTATTTATTGTAAGGAACCCCTAAACGACGAACTGCTGCATTAATTCGAACAATCCACAAGCAGCGAAAATTTCTCTTTTGTTTCAGTCGATCGCGTTTAGCCGAGGTTAGAGCTTTTTGCTTCTGCTGCTTAGCAGCTCGGAACTGTTTGGAATGGGACCCGTGAAATCCTGACGCAAAAGCGAGATTTTTGTTTCGGCGACGTCGAGTTATATATCCGCGTTTTACTCTGGTCATTAATTTAAATTCTTATATATATATATATGTTTAGTTTATTTATATACTGACTTTTCTTTTTTGGAAAAGAAATGTTCCAAAGGCTTTAGCTATTCTAACCTTCCCAACCAAAAAGAATCACTTATTTCACTAAAAGATTTGAATAATTATGGGTTTCTTCGTCTATATGGTTCTTTCTCTAACGGCGAGGTCCTCTCTATATGCCGGAGCTAAAACTAAAAGAGTATGCTTTTGGTAATTTGTATTATCTACCGTCTTCAGCTCTACCCCTTCCCCCCCCAAAAAAAGGAAATTTCTTTAAAAACTTCAAAAAATTTAAAGTACAGTAACGACATGTTATTTCGAGAATTAGCGGAGTAGCTGATCTTATTTTTCCGTCATTTGCAACAAAAAGAAGTTTTTCATTTTGATGATTCCCTGCTCCGAATGACTGTTTTCTGCCAAAGAGGAATTGCTTTTCATCTCAGATCCAAGTGATTGGATTTGCACCAACAAAAACCATAAATTTCATCTTCCTAGAGATGATAGATCTTTACTTTTTGATAACAAGAAAGCTCTTCTTGGAAGAACGTTCTAGTTTTTTCTGATCTAAACGAGTCGCACATACACCCTAGCACAAACTCCTCTGCGTTGAGGACATTTTTGAAGAGCACGAGAACTGCCTACCTTTTTTTTTGGTTGTCTCGCAATTCTAATAAGTTGAGGAAGTGTGGGCATTTTGGTGGTTTATTCAATTTTACTGGTTAGGATCAATCCTAACCAGGCTTTAGAAAACTCTTTTTTTTTTATCTTGAACTTCTCTCTATCCTAGAGTTGATTATTTATTCGTCGAATTGTAGAGAAAGGTTTTGCTCAATCTGTACAGCACCTTTAGTGCTTCTAATCTTTCTAGCTCTTCTAGCTTCTTCTAAAACATGGTTTGGGATTAGCCCAAAACCTTCGTTTCCTTCTTCTGGAATTTCAAAGGGAGGTTCTTCCTTGTTTGGTTCCCACATTGGAAGTGCTACTCTATCAACAAGTCCGAAATCAACTGCTTCCTCTGGTGACATGTAAGTATTTTTGTCAAGGGCATTTTCTATTAATTCTTCGAATTGGGGTGTTCTGAGACAATAACATTGTACAATCATTTTTCGCAACTGTTGAACAAAAAAAGCGTCCTTCGCAAAAAGCCAGGCTGGTCCATCACGAAGAGATGCTCTTGGTTGGTGGATCATTATTCTACTATGAGGCCCTGTATTACGAAATCCAAAGGTTCCGGCACTTAAAACTAAGGTTGCTGTTGAAGCAACTAGGCCAAGACCGATTGTATGTATTGTTTCTCTAAGCTGAAGCATAATATCAAAGATACTTAGACCGGGTAATATAGCTCCGCCACACGAGTTTATATACATGAAAATCTGTCTACTTTTTCCTTTACGTATATCGTCTATAAACAAGTAAAGCAAAATACCTACAAATATACTTCCAATATCTTCATCAACGGGTTGCCCTAAAAAAATGCAACGAGTTCTAGACATTACGTCGATTGGAGTAGATAAGAGCAATCTCTCCTTGTGAACCGTACGTGTACTTTTCCCAACATACGGCTCTAGTCGCTAGGAAACGAAAAAGGCTATTTGTTTTCCAAAACTTGGTCCAATTTTTTTTTGTAACGCGAATAATTCTAAATTTCAAAAGTATTGGACTACTTTCTGAAACGTTTAAAATTAAACAAAACAGTTTGCTTGTTCCCTTTACCGAGTTCTGCATCTAATCTTTAGGTTTTACTTCTATTCCTATACAAATGATCTCTTATTCCTCTTACTTATAGATTAAGGAAGTTTATGTAAGTTAGGTTTATATACTAAGATGACTAAGAGTAGAATATAATTAATATATATATATATATAGATTATATCTGCTCAAAAGTTGGATGGGCGGAAATGAATGAAATTTCAAAATAACCTTGGATTTAACTTTCTTTTATAGTATAAAAAACGAACAATATAAAAATACTTTATGCGTTGGGTTCTTTTCCAAAAAAAAAAAAACGATCCAATAAAGTAAAAATCATTCCATTAGACGGGAAATGAATGGAAAAATTCCATAAAATCTATACGAGATTCAAGTCACACTATAAGTCAGCCCAGTCCAAAACTTCTTCTTTTGTTTCTTTTTTCTTTTTATTATCTTTGTTTTCCGGCTCTTTATCCTCTCCTGTTTCGTTATCTTTTGCCAAAGTCATAATAGGTGCCTCATGCATTATATTATTCTTAGTTTTTTTTGATCCTAGAACCGGAAAAGTACATGGGGTCTCATTCTTTCGTTTAGGCTTAGGTATTGTTGTCTCTTCAAAAAAGTGATTAAATTGAATCTCTTGAGGAGTTCTATCATCTTCTTTTCTTGACGGAGGGTTATCTTCACCAAAAAAACGAACTTTTGGGATACCAAGGGGCATTTTTTTTAGATCCTTTTTTTCTCTTTTTATTCTCCTTCTTCTCTTTCTTTTTGTTTTCCAAATTTTGTAAGTATTTTTTTTGTTTTTGTTTTTAATGGTACCAATCCTTAAATTTTGTAAATTGAAACATAAAAGATAAAATATTTTTGCTTCTCCTACCGGTGTTTTTATTCAACATAGTTTTATAAAAGGAAGGATGATCCAACCTAAAATTCAGTGTGTTTTTATAATGTAAGAAAGTTCAATCTTTTTTTTTTTGAAAAAGAGGTGTTTAATGGGTTTACCTTGGTATCGTGTGCATACTGTTGTCTTGAATGATCCTGGCCGGTTAATTTCTGTGCATATAATGCATACAGCTTTAGTAGCAGGTTGGGCCGGTTCAATGGCTTTGTATGAATTAGCAGTTTTTGACCCATCTGATCCTGTTCTTGATCCTATGTGGAGACAAGGTATGTTTATTTTACCTTTTATGACTCGTTTAGGAATAAAAGAATCTTGGGGCGGATGGAGTATTACTGGAGAAACTGAAGCTAATCCGGGATTTTGGAGTTACGAGGGTGTCGCTGGAGCTCATATTGTGTTTTCAGGTTTATGTTTTTTATCAGCGATCTGGCATTGGGTATACTGGGATCTTGAAATATTTACAGATCCGCGCACAGGAAAACCTTCTTTAGATTTACCAAAAATTTTTGGTATTCATTTATTTCTTTCCGGAGTAGTTTGCTTTGGATTCGGAGCTTTTCATGTTACAGGTTTATATGGTCCTGGAATTTGGATTTCTGATCCTTTTGGACTTACTGGAAAAATACAACCTGTAAGCCCAGCTTGGGGAGCTGAAGGCTTTGATCCTTTTGTTCCAGGAGGAATAGCGTCGCATCATGTTGCTGCAGGTCTATTGGGAATCATCGCAGGTCTATTTCATCTCAGTGTTCGTCCTCCTCAACGATTGTATAAAGGATTACGTATGGGAAATATTGAGACCGTTTTATCTAGCAGTATTGCTGCTGTTTTTTTTGCATCTTTTATTGTTGCTGGAACCATGTGGTATGGGTCAGCAACAACCCCAATTGAATTATTTGGTCCGACTCGATATCAATGGGATCAGGGGTACTTTCAACAAGAAATAGATCGACGAGTTCGCGCTGGTTTGAATAAAAATTTAAGTCTGTCCGAAGCTTGGTCTAAAATTCCTGAAAAACTAGCCTTTTACGATTACATTGGAAACAATCCTGCTAAAGGTGGATTATTCCGAGCGGGTGCAATGGACAATGGAGATGGAATAGCTATTGGTTGGTTAGGACACCCCATTTTCAAGGATAAGGACGGAAACGAACTTTTTGTTCGTCGTATGCCTACTTTTTTTGAAACATTTCCAGTAGTTCTAGTGGACAAAGAAGGTGTTGTGAAAGCGGATGTTCCTTTTAGGAGGTCAGAATCCAAATATAGCGTGGAACAGGTCGGCGTAACTGTCGAGTTTTATGGTGGAGAACTTGATGGAGTAAGTTTTAGCGATCCTACTATAGTGAAAAAATATGCGAGACGTGCTCAATTGGGGGAAATTTTTGAATTAGATCGTGCTACTTTAAAATCAGATGGGGTTTTTCGGAGTAGTCCAAGAGGTTGGTTTACTTTTGGACACGCTACTTTTGCTCTTCTTTTCTTCTTTGGACACATTTGGCATGGTTCTAGAACACTATTCCGAGATATTTTTGCTGGTATCGATCCAGAATTAAATGCGCAAGTCGAATTTGGAGCATTCCAAAAATTGGGAGATCCTACCACAAAAAAACAAGTCATATAAAGACTTACGTCTATTACTTATTACTTAGTACGAAAGTTGTAAAAAAAAAAAAACGATTGAATCTATGGAAGCATTGGTTTATACATTCCTTTTGGTTTCGACTTTAGGAATTCTATTTTTTGCTATTTTCTTTAGAGAACCGCCCAAAGTTCCGACTAAAGGAGGAAAAGAAAATTAAATAAAACAAACAAAAAAGGGAAGTCCACATGGACTTCCCTTTTTTGTTTGTTTTAGTCTTCATGATTGTCAAAGGGGTCTATAAGACCTTCAGAAGGTCGTCCAAAGGATGTATATAGGGCATATCCTGTTAAACTTACGAGCAAGCACGATACAAAGATAGCGACTAAGTTTGCAGTTTCCATTTTTAGGTAACTAATAAAAAGAATTTATCTAATTATACTATATTAATAAATAAAAACATAGTATACAAAGTTAACAGATTTCAACAAAATATTTTATATGGCTACACAAACCGTGAATGATACTTCCAGAACCAGACCAAGAAAAACTGGGGTAGGGAGTTACTTAAAACCACTTAATCGTGAATATGGTAAAGTCGCCCCCGGATGGGGAACTACTGCCCTTATGGTTGTTGCAATGGTTTTATTTGCAGTATTTTTATCTCTTTTATTGGAGATCTATAATTCGTCTATTTTATTGACCGGAATTCCTGTTAGTTGGGTATAGAACTGGATCTCAAACTTTTTCTAAAAATAACGTAAGAGATATTGATTTTATTTAGGTTCGTTCTATTTTTGTTTTACGATAGTTTGATCGTGTCATTTTTGAAAAGAATTTACAAAAAAAAAATGGGTGTGCGACTTGTTACATTCGATATTAATAGTACAGAAGACTAGTCTGTTATCTTTAGATAATCTTTCCTCGTTGGAGGTTAACTTAGAATTTCTAAAGCACGAGTTTTCTTTTTTATTATAGAAAAAAGGTCTGAACTAGGATTTACTGTTGTAATTTTTACTTTGTATCTAAATGAATAACAACAAAGATTTCGACTCTGAAAAAATCCAACAGGACCTTACCCAAAGAACCTTTTGTTAAGTGAATCTTCGGAGTAAAAACAAAATCTGAGGTTTAGAACAATTTGTTAATTCTTTTTCAGGTTTAAACAATCAAAATCCTATTCATTAAACAGAAATTCATAAATTATGAATGGAAGAAAAGATTCTTCAAAAGGCCTTTATTGAGCCTACTTGAAATTTTGGCATTATCTTATATATGTTATAGATAATTACCTCAATTACGGTATTTTTGTTTAAGCTGTACGAAGGGAAAGTTTCATGTACAGTTTTTTGAAGGGGTTAACCTATCTCGATAAAGTATATGACTGGTTTGAAGAGCGTCTAGAGATTCAAGCAATTGCAGATGATATCACTAGTAAATATGTTCCCCCTCATGTTAATATATTTTATTGTCTCGGAGGAATTACATTAACTTGTTTTTTGGTACAGGTGGCCACCGGTTTTGCTATGACTTTCTACTATCGTCCAACAGTTACCGAAGCTTTTGCTTCGGTTCAGTACATAATAAGTGAAGTCAATTTTGGTTGGTTAATTCGATCAATTCATCGATGGTCAGCAAGCATGATGGTTCTCATGATGATTTTGCATGTATTCCGTGTTTATTTAACAGGTGGTTTTAAAAAACCTCGTGAATTAACTTGGGTTACTGGAGTTATTCTAGCTGTACTGACTGTTTCTTTTGGTGTAACTGGTTATTCTTTACCTTGGGACCAAATTGGTTATTGGGCAGTCAAAATTGTAACTGGCGTACCCGAGGCTATTCCTGTAATAGGTTCTTCTTTAGTTGAGTTATTACGTGGAAGTGTTAGCGTGGGTCAATCGACCTTAACTCGGTTCTATAGTTTACATACCTTTATATTACCACTTCTTAGTGCAATATTTATGCTAATGCATTTTCTAATGATTCGTAAACAAGGTATTTCGGGTCCTTTATAAAAAGAAAAATAATTTTTTTTTTTAGGGTATAACATACTTGCCAAGAATATTGCTTGTTTTTTCGAGCTAGATTCTTCGGATTCTTCCTTTTCCTTAAGGATTTCAAATAAAAAGAAAAATTCAATGGAGAAAATGGATTATGGGAGTGTGTGACTTGAATTATTGATTAAGCCTGTCGGATTAAATCTGCCACAGAAAGATCCTGTGTATTCCCCTTATCCCAACGTCTTTCTCAAAGAAAAAGAAAGTTCCTAATCTGGGTAGACTTTTTTTTCTATGATTTGTATAGGCTCCGTGAATTCTAGTCAATTTCTTATTTTCATAGTTATAAAATGCACTCATTTCCTTTGCATTTTAACAGAATAACTATCGGAGTAAAAAAAAGGATCTAAGGAAAAGTAAAGGGAATTTCATTAACAAGTCAATACCTTGTTAAAAATAAACTTTAGACTTTTTTTGTTTATCAAAAAAATTACAAGGATGAAGATGACCCAGAAAGCGAGTATTTTGTTTCACAATTTCTTTCATGCGTACTTGGGTAAAAGCATTTTATAGCATAGAATTCTTTGCTTGTTATTTCTTTAAATTCTTGTTTGAGCCGGATGATTCAAATTGACATGTCCGGATCTTACGGGGGATAGATCTAGAAAGATAAGATCTACTTATCCCAATAACAAAAAAACCCGATTTAAAAGATCCTGTATTAAGATCGCGATTAGCTAAAGGAATGGGACATAATTATTATGGAGAGCCCGCGTGGCCTAATGATCTTTTATATATTTTTCCGGTAGTTATTTTAGGTACTATTGCGTGTACGATAGGTTTAGCAGTGTTAGAACCATCGATGATTGGTGAACCCGCAAATCCTTTTGCAACTCCTTTAGAAATCTTACCCGAATGGTATTTTTTCCCAGTTTTCCAAATACTTCGTACAGTACCGAATAAATTTTTTGGTGTCCTTTTGATGACCTCTGTACCTGTGGGTTTATTAACAGTACCTTTTTTAGAGAACGTTAATCAATTTCAAAATCCTTTTCGTCGTCCAGTAGCTACAACAGTTTTTCTTATCGGTACTGCCTTATCCCTTTGGTTAGGTATCGGAGCTGCTTTGCCTATTGAAGAGTCGTTAACCTTAGGACTTTTCTAATGTAAATTTTAGTCTATTTTCACTCAAAGTTTTTCATAACAAATTTTTTTTATTAAAGTGTATTATACACTTTAATAAAAAAAAAAATCTATTTCACGTAACCCTCTCCCCTATTTTTTTTTGTTTCTATCTTTAGTTACTAAAGATAGAGGGTTGGGTTTCTTTTGGCTATTTTTTATATTTTGTTCTACGCAAAGCAACGGAATAATTAAGTCAAGTAAACTCCAACAAGCTTCGTAAATGGTTTCTCTAGGAGTTAATCCCCCGTTTGTCCATATTTCGAAAATAAGCATTTCTTGTATGTTATCTGAACTCTTATAAGAATGAATACTAAAATTCACATTTTGAACCGGTAAAGAAACACCATCTATGGGGAAAAATATGTCCTTTGGTTGTTTCATATTTTCTATAGTATACCTTTTCTTTTTTTCAATCTTCAATGTAACATTGAAGGGGATTCGTTTAGTAAGGCTAGCTATATGCTGGGTATCATCAATGATTTGAATAGAAGATGGTAATATGATGTCTTGAGCTGTTACATTCTTAGGTCCAACAGTACAAATAGATGCTTCGTGAATTCCGTACAATTCACTTCTAAGTACAATTTGTTTCAAGTTCATTAAAATGTCATGAACTGATTCTTTAATACCTATTATGGAAGAATATTCGTGTAGAATATTTTTTTGAAATCTTGCATACGTAATATATGTTCCTTTGACTTCTTGAAGTAAAGTTTTTCGTATAGCAATAGCTAGTGTGTTAGCTTGACCTTTCAAAAGCGGAGATATGGAAAAACGACCATAATGAGATCGTTTACTGTCTGTTCTCGATTCCAAGCACTTCCATCGTGGTGAAGATTCTGCAGTTTTTAGTTCATTCCAAATCATATAATGAAAAGTTATACACGTCTTTTGACAGGAGGTCTACATCCATTATGCGGATTGGGTGTTATATCAAGTACTGCACGTATCAGTATTCGACTATGTTGAATGACTCGTAATGCCGCGTCTCGTCCCTTACCACAACCCGTTATCAGGATGGCTGCGCGGTTAATAACTACAGTACGAGTTATGTTTTCTGTTGCTGTTTGAGCAGCGAAAGCTGAACCTTTTTTTGGGCCTTTAAAGCCACATGCACCAGCAGACGACCAAGAAAGCACATGTCCCAAGACATCGGTAACGGTAATAATTGTATTGTTAAAACTTGATTGTATGTGAATGATTCCACGGTCTACTCTACGTATTTCTTTTTTAATACGTCTATTCTTAGATAAATTCCACATAGATTTTGGTTTCATTATTGCACTGCTATACCCTAAAATTTGTTATATATATCTCTAAGCCTATAAAATGCATATTGAAAAAAAAAAAAAAAAAAAAGATAAAAAAAATTAACCTTGTTTTTGTTTATGTCTTAGATTTAAACAAACTACATAAATTCGCTTTCCTCTACGAATTAATCGACATTTCGAACAAATTTTCCGAACAGAAGCGCGTAGTTTCATATTATTTGAATTAAATGTGTTTATTCTTTTTTGCTCTTTGAGCTAGAAACTTTTTTGCTCTTTGAGCTAGAAAAAGTATGGATCATTTTTCTATTTTTTGCTATCTTATTGTTTTATTGAAAATTGAAACGAAATTATATTAGCTTTTTCTAAATCGATGAATTATACGCCCTTTAGTCAAATCACAAACATGGAGTTCAATTTTGACTCTATCTCCTACAAGTATTCGTATACTATTTTGTCGAATGTTACCCGAAATATAAGCTAGAACAGTTTTTTTATTGTCCAATAAGACTCTAAAAAATCCAGCGGGATGTGCCTCAATAACTAGCCCTTCAAGTTCAATCATATTTTGGCGTTTTTCCATTTTCATGTTTCTTTTTTGGAAAATATATATCTAGCAAAAATGGGTAGAATCTATTACCATGCATAACACAAGATTTCTCCTCCAATTTTTTTTTGTCGAGCTTCGTGGTCTGTCATGATTCCCTGGGAAGTAGAAAGAATTACAATTCCTATCCCGTTTAAAACTTTTGGTATTTTTCGAAAATTGGAATAAATTCGCTGACCAGGTTTGCTTATACGTTTTAGGGTAATTCTTGTTTCTTTCTTTTTCCTGTATTTGAAAGTAAAAATCAGAAAAGATTTTTTCCCTTCTTTATGCTCTCTAATATTATTTATAAAGCCTTCATTTAAAAGTATTTTCCCGAGTTTTTCATTAATCCTAGTCGCAGGTATTCGAACTGTTCGTTTATTTACTATGTAAGCATTTTTGATTGATGTAGTCAAATTGGTAATAGTATCCATGTTGATCTATTTTTTGAATTCTCTTTATTCTTTTTTTTTTTCAAAAAAACATGCTTTTTTTTTATAGAGACATTTGTCTAAGTTGCAGTTAACCTGTTCTATGTACTTTGTACATATTAGTCATAACACTTCGGGAGCTAATGAAATGATTTTTGTAAAATTCCAATGTCTCAGTTCGTGCAGAACTGGACCGAAAACTCGAGTTCCCTTTGGATTTCCTTTTTGATCAACGATAATTGCTGCATTCTCATCAGTTTGTATTCTTGTTCCATCATTACGTTGGAATTCTTTAGAAGTACGTATAACTACTGCTCTAATAACTTCAGATTCTTCTATTTTTGCATTAGGAACTGCTTCTTTAATAACAGCGATGATTACATTCCCAATATGCGCATATCTTTGAAAACTTGCTCCTATAATCCTAATGCACATTATTTTTCGTGCTCCACTGTTATCAGCAACGTTTAAATATGTTTGAGGCTGAATCATTTTTCCTCCAAGGAAGTTTGTTAGTGTATCAAATCAAAAAAAGATAAAAGAAGATCTTTTTTTGATTTGGGCAATTTAAATTCTTAAAAATTGAGTGCGTATACGCATCTTGTAAGCTACTATTTGAGCAGCTCTTCGAGCTACAGTTTCAGAAATTTCTCCCATCTCATAAAGTATTCGACCTGGTTTAACAACAGCTACCCAAAAAAGGGTATCACCTTTTCCTGAACCCATGCGAGTGTCAGCGGGTTTCTTTGTAATAGGCTTGTCAGGAAATATACGTATCCATATTTTTATGCCACGTCGAGCAGTACGAGTAATTGTTCTACGCCCTGCTTCTATTTGTCCAGCTGTAACCCAAGCAGGTTCAAGTGCTTGAATAGCAAACTTACCAAAAAAAATCTGATTACCCCGGTGGCTCTTTCCTTTTATTCTTCCTCTATGTTGTTTGCGGAATTTCGTTTTTTTGGGGTTATAGTCGATGGATTCCGTTATCATAGTTTTTATTCCCTTCGCTAATTCAAAACCGGACATGAAAATTTTTTATCATCCGGCTCCCTGTGATAGTAAAGATTTCCATTCTAAAACAGTTTAGGCCAGTAACTTCTAAATCAATAATATAAAACTTCAACTAAACAATAAGATTCACAGATGAATATAGACTCTTTCGTAGATATTTTTCTTATTTTTTTTGGTTTTATTCATCATCCTATCCTATGATAACAATATATCCACAAGTTTCATCGTTTCTATAGCTTCCAACAAAATATTGCTTAGGTTTACTTTTCTTCTACAGTGGAGCTTAACTTTCATTTTTTTTTTTTTTACAGAATTGGTTGACTTAGTTCCCATCGACTCAAAGCTCTTTTCTTTTTATAAAATGAGGTCGATAACGACTTTTCTGCTTTATTACACTTTCAAGGTAGGCTTATTTATGAACCATACAATACCATAAAAAATAGTATTGATTCTTCGATTTTTTTTTTTTTTCGATATTATCTTATTTTGCTTCACGAAAGAATACTTCTTACGTGTAATAAAGTTCAAAAGTAAAAAAAAGCTTAGTTTTAACGAGTCGCACACTAAGCATAGCATAATTTTTACTAGAAAATGGAAATTCTATTCAATCTTAAATAATTAATTTTTCTATATAATAATGGGATAGTTTTTATAGTAATTACAACAATTATTGTTCTTTCATGAAGATCCAAAGTTGAATTCCTAATGCCCCATGGATTGTGCGAACTGTAAAAGAGGAATAATCCATTTCAGCTCGGAGTGTTTGTAAAGTAACTCTGCCTAATTTGATTTTTGTCTTACGAGTTCTTTCTCGTCCGCCAAGACGTCCTGCAATTCGTATACGAATCCCTTCTATTTCGTCTTTTTTGGCTAGTTCAACAGCTTTTTGTAATATTTTTTTTACAGCCACTCTCTTTTCTAGTTGCAAAGCGATATATTCAGCAAGTATATTAGTTTTTTGATAAGGTTTGGCTAATATTTCTGCATTTATGTTAAGCTTTTGATCACGCAAATAAAGAGTACGTTTTATATCGTTTTTTACTCGTGTAATTTCATTTTTTTCATTTTTGAAAAAAATGGGAAATCCTATATAGATTATTATATTGATTAAATCAATCTTTCTCTGAATTTCTATTCTTCCAATTCCTAGATAAGATTTTCTCTGATGTCTTTGGAAAAAAAATTCGATGCATTTATGTATTTTTATATCTTCTCGAAGAGTTCTTGTATACTCTCTCTTTTGTGCGAACCAAACAGAATTATGATTTTGAGTTAGACCAAGTCTAAAACCCATTGGATTTACTTTATGTCCCATATTGTGATATTTTCCTTTTCAGATTCTCTGAAATTTCAAATTCAATTAGATTTGATAGTTCTTTCAAAACAATAGTTATATGACAAGTTTTTTTTTTTATACGAAAGGAACGTCCCTTAGCTCTAATTTGATATTTCTTTGAAACAGTACCCTCGTTTACTTCGGCTCTACTAATGAATAAAAATTTTTCTTTAAGCCCCAAATTATTTTTAGCATTTGCTCCTGCAGAACAAAGTAGTTGGAATATGGGATAACAAGCTCTATACGGCATTAATTTCAATAGAGTATATGCTTGTGCATAAGAACAACCACGAATTTGATCGATTACTCGACGCATTTTCTGCGTAGACATTTTTAAATTTTTGGCTAAAACGCGTACTTCAGTATTCCTCTTATTTTTAGATATTTTCATATTCACTTTCTTGAAATTTAACGACTAGATTTCTTGTCTTTTTTAGATTTCTTATCGTCTTTGCCTGGATGTTCCGGGCAAAGACGAGTAGGTACAAAATCTCCTAATTTATGGTAAAGCATATTATTTGTTATATAAATAGGTATATGCTCTTTACCATTATGAATAGCAATAGTATAACCGATCATTTTGGGTACAACCGTAGACGCTCGAGACCAAGTTAATAGTATTTTCTTTTTTTTTATATTTGTGTCTAGTTTTTCTATTTTTTTTAATAAGTGATCAGCAATAAAAACTTTTTTTTTTGAGTGTGTAGCCGCAAAAACTTGTTTTAAACTTTTTTTTTTTCTTGAATATTTCATAGGCAATTAATTTTTTTATTCTAACTTAGTTTGACGACGAAGAATGAAAGTATCACTATACCGAACCATTTTTCGAGTTTTTTTACCGAGCGTACAATGACCCCAAGGAGTTATGGGGGTTTTTCTTCCTATGGGACTTTTTCCTTCACCACCTCCATGTGGATGGTCTACAGCATTCATGACTATTCCTCGTACTTCTGATCGTTTACCTATCCACCGTTTTGATCCAGCTTTACTAAAAATTTTGTTATTCGAGCGGATATTACCCACTTGTCCAACCGTGGCTGAACAGTTGTAAGGTATTAAACGAAGTTCTCCTGAAGGCAACTTTAATACCGCGGATTGACCTTCTTTTGCGATCAATTTGGCTATAGTACCCGCGGCTCGAGCCACTTGTCCTCCTTTACCCTGCGTTGTTTCTATATTATGTATAGTTGTACCCACAGGGATATTGGTTGAAATAGATTTTGATTCAAAAAAAAAAAAAAAGAATCCTTTCCCAAACTGTACAAGCCTCTCTCGGGGCATACAGCTTTCTGGATGTTCTTTACTTTACATCCTAGGTGTTTATCCATCATCTGGCTTCTGTTCATCATGTAGCATTCAGATTGAATGACTTTATTAAATCACGTTCTCAATAACATAGGAGGCGTTTTATTTGGAAATATTTATTTCATTGTACAACTTTGATTTTGCCTCTGACCTTCAAATCAAAGATGAATCAAATAATCTTTGGAACAAGAGTTTGCCTTCTCCACTGTTATGCTTTATCAAAAATTCTCCATATTATCTAGAATGAAAAATTTATTATTATTTTTTTTTTTATCACTTGCTATATATATATATTTTTTCTCAGTTTCCCTTTGAAAATTAAGTCAAATTTAGATTATCAATGATAATTTAGTAGGTTCGGGGCCTAACCGGTCTTTCCGATTACGTAAATTCATAATTCAAACCGCACTCAAAGGTAGGGCATTCCCTATTAAAATAGAAGCTTTTGGACCAGATAAAATAGTATCTCCAATCATGATTCCTCTAGGGGACAAAATATAGGACTTTTTCCCATTCTTGTAACATATCAAACTGATATGCGCATTTCGATTAGGATCATATTCTATGGTTACAATTTTTCCATAGATGTCTTTCTCTTTTCTTCGAAAATCAATTTGCCTGTAAAGACGTTTATGGCCTCCTCCTCTATGACGTACTGTAATAATACCTTTTTTATTTCGACCCTTGCAACGATGATGTTTCCCAGAAGTTAGAAATTTTTCCGGACTACTCTGAGCAAAATGTAGTATGTTTTTGTATGAAATGTTCATTATATGATTGATTTTTGTATTTTAGGTTTAAATATGGAATAGAATCACAATCACAAATTTGGTCAGGAAGAAGAAACTTATAATATTGTCGCGGCTCACGGTTATTTTGGTCGATTGATTTTCCAATATGCTAGTTTTAATAATTCTCGTTCTTTACATTTCTTCTTAGCGGCTTGGCCCGTAGTAGGTATCTGGTTTACTGCTTTGGGTATTAGTACTATGGCGTTCAACTTGAATGGATTCAATTTCAATCAATCTGTAGTTGACAGTCAAGGTCGTGTTATTAATACTTGGGCTGATATAATTAATCGTGCTAATCTTGGTATGGAAGTTATGCATGAGCGCAATGCTCACAATTTTCCTCTTGATTTGGCATCAATGGAATTCAATTCTATAGATGGTTAATTAGATAGAATTCTAGGTATTCCTTTCATCGTACCAAACCTCTAAAGGAGGTTTGGTACCTTATCTGTCTTTGTTCATATCCACATTATAAGATATCGAGTTTTTTACTGTTGTATTTGAGGATATATAAGGAATTTGAATTAGATATGTGCATCCAGCAGGAATTGAACCCGCGAGTTCGCCAATTATGAGTTGGGCGCTTTAACCATTCAGCCATGGATGCTGGAGAAAAGCTCATCCGGAATAATCAATTCATTCGATAATATGAGTGAGTATTGACTTAGGGTAGCCAAGTACTCATATCCCAATCATGCCAAACATAGAAAATGCAACGGAAAAACTTGTGGGAGTGAGTACCGATCTTGCAACACTTGGATTTCCTGTTGGATTTCCTGGAATAAGTCGCCCACATTCCGTAGGATGAACAGAAAACAACTCTTTTCTTGAAAGTAATGTTGATTAGATAGATTTTATGGGCGGACGTAGCCAAGTGGCTCAAGGCAGTGGATTGTGAATCCACCACGCGCGGGTTCAATCCCCGTCGTTCGCCCGGGCCATAATCTTTTATTTGGTTGTTTGCGATTTTTCGATCGTTGACGCAAGTTCGATGAAGTGCGAAGGTTTTTATTTTATTTTATGTCTTTTCATCCATCACAAAGATCATTCTACCTTTTCCAGAAAACCAAAAACTAGTCAAAAAACCTTTCGAAAAAATCCAATGGTTTATTATATGGAATTGAGAGGGATCTATCCATATTTCACGTAATAAAATATAGAATTGTAAAAGAGGGCAAAAACCAATGATACAAGAACAAAAAAGCAGACTCTGGATCTCGGAAGAAAGGACCTCGGGAAAATGTCCAAGAGAGTCCGGAATTAAACAACCCATATCAAGCCTCTTGACCTGGTGGTTAAACTTTTTCAAACAAATACAAAGCTCTTCATTCGATCCATGGACTGAATTGATTTTGGTGAGGTTTTTTACTCAAATTTTGTCCCATCGAGAACGTCTTATTAAGTTCTTTGACTTTCGGATTCTCAGTACGTTACTTTTACGGGATCTACGTAGTTGTAGTTCCAAAAGCAAAGTTGTAGTATTACTTACATTACCAGTCCTTATATATAACCTAAAAAAGAAAAGTCTGATTGAAAGAAACAAATACTATTCGATCAATCTATTTGATCCTATATATAACTCCATGGAAATTCGAAATGAAACATCATCGGAAGCCAATTTCACTAGAAATTTGTGGATCTTTTCGCATCTTTTTTTGTTTTTTCCAAAATCTAGCCAATTGGAAAAATTTTCAAATGGGTATGACGCGTGTCCAGGAAATTTTCCAATGTCTTGGCCGAAAGAAGTATTGAAAGAAACCAAAAGGTCGTCTATAAAAGAGAATTCATTTTCAAAAGAAACAAAAAAATTCATTGAGAATTGGACAAAAACAATTCGTTATTCTGTTTTTGACATATTGTCAATAGATGAATATATGGTTTCTCGTACCACTAAAGAGCCCGTGGAAAATTTCCAATGTTGGAAAAGACAACAAAATGTTTTTCAATATTTGAGAAGATTAGAAAGGAAAAGGAGAGCGGATTTCTGGAATATCAAAACGAAATTTCCAAATCCGAAATTGGCTATTTCATCAGATCCTGGATGTACTACGATTAGACAAAATCAGAGGGATATAAACCAATTCCTTTGTAGTCGAGTTAGAAACAGTTCGTCTTGGAATCTCTTTTTTTCTTCATTCTGCAAAGAGCGCCTATTCCATTTTTGTCGATTGAAACCAATCGTCCTAAAAAGAACAGATCGATTCACTCTATTACTGACTAATCCTAATCAGGTTTCTGCTAATAATACATTTGCCTTCGCTCAGAGTCTATTCTATGAACTTCACAAGAACAGATTAGGGAATCAGATTTTCGACCACAGAAAAAAATGGAAGAATCCATGGTTCAATATGACTGAGAAAGAGAATGATTCTTTCGATCGAATAATCAACCAAACCGTATCGATTTTCCCCGTAGGGGAAAATACATTCCATTTAATGAACACGCGCACTCAGGCTTGGGTATTTCCAATAGATGACATTCTTTCAAATTGGAATAATGGAATGAAAAATACAATGAACCAGCATTCATTAAATTGGAGAAAAGGTCAGAAAGAATGGTTAGATTGTTTGATTCTTAGAACTTCGAAATATATCAATCAGAAATTGCATGTATACAAATGGTCCGATCAATTCGAATACTTACAAAAGTATTCGAACCATCTTGTTTGTTTCGATCCAAAGGAATTATGTATTAAAGAAATATTTCTTAAGATTGCTTTGATTCTGTTTTACGCTCCGGAAGAGACGGAAATGAAGAACTTATGGAACAACATCGATATTTCCATAGACATTTCTCCTTATATTGATAAACTCATTTCGGATTTGATTATTTTCCTTTCTCAGTGCGGCCCTGAGGACAAAGTAGTCTATCCGTGGTGGTTTAGAGAATTTCTTGTTCGAATCGTTAAACCCAAAATCCAGTGGTTGGATAACCAGACAAAAGTCTCAAAGATCGATGAAGGAACAATAGCAAAAATTGCTTGGAATGAGCCATGGATTATGGACATTTTTGATAATGAAAGCAATTCGTTGTATAACACGGATTTTTCGACGATATATCGAGACAATTGGGTGAATCCTGTAAAACTATCGAATCAAAGTTCATTGAGAGCTGCTTTTGACAAAGCAAATACACTTCAAATTTTGGATTATTTACGTCATCCTCGGTCCAATTATAAGAAAAGATTACCTTCTTATATAGAAGAAAGAATTCAAAAGAATCTTACATATGTACAATTATTCCATTTCCATCTTTTGCCCATCTGCAACAATATGTTTTCTTTGTCGCTTGATGAAATAATACCTGTTCAATCGGAGAAAGAGGCTGTTTCACTCATAGAGTCCCAAGTATCCGACATATTTTTACCTAAGTATTTACAACGAAGTAGTGACAAAACATATGTATTAATCTATGAATTGTACGAGTTATTAACTCGATGGAATCCTTTTGTTCATGACAACAGAGCCTCGATCGAAGAGATTTGTACAACGCCTTTACCAAGATTCCAAGTAGTCAATTTGGAAAATTTCCATAGATCTTATTTTGATTTTGAAGAAAAAAATCTTGATCAGTCTCCGAAAAATTTCAGTTCAAACACGAGTTTGATTCAAACTCAATCCTATAAAGATGATTTCCTATCGGAAATCTTTCCGAATAAGAACCAGGAAATATTTCATCAGATTCCAGACATGTTTACCAAGTCTAGTTCAACAGAGAGTTTCCAAAACATAGCGGAAAACAAAGCTCTAGATAAGCTTTGTTTTTCATGGAAAGAGAAACGAAAGATTTTCTCATGCCGTTCACCACATTGTTTTCATGAACTCGTTAATAAACAAGAGATATATAAGATTGATACTCATTTTTCCAAATGGAATTTGCTTCAAATGTATATGCCATGGTTTTTTACTTCTATATGGTGGAAATACTTTGGGGATACACTTTTTGATACTTTTCCGTATATATTGCTATATAGCTGTGACCAAATAGTATCTATTTGGCAAGATATTAGGCATAGATCGAAGAATATCTTGCGGGCACTTTCTCATGAAGTATGGTTCATTCTACAATCCAAAATACAACGGAATTGGAGAAGGATTCGACTTCATCCGCCTCTGAATGAGTTGGTTCCTTGGTTAGTTTCTCACGGGGAGCTCGTGATCGAAGAACTCATCAAGAAAAAGTCGATATGGAAACTCTTGCGATTAGCAAGGCAGGACGGGGAGTCTTGGATCATTCTCTTGTGGTTCGTCCTTGTGTTTTTCTTTTTTCCGTATTTTTTCGTTGTTTTCTTCAACTGGATTTCTTTACTGATACAGTTGAATTTTCTCGAGTTCGGACTACATTCGGATCCAGCTTTGCTACGACAATGGTGGATGGAAATAAAAAGATATAGCGAGTACCCGAAGGATTCTTTGGAAAAACCGGATTGGGTAGAACCAATCGATTCGGTAATACTGGATTTAGTCAAACCAATCTTCGAAAGAAGTACTTGTGTTGTTCCTTATTTGGCTGCTATTGATACTTCTAATAGCTTTGAGTACCCGGAGGAAATAAGGGATTGGACAAAACAAATCTTCGGTTCTACTAGTGATGATGATTCTGTTTTTTCTAAATCTAATAATTATGATTTTTCTCATTTTACTATTTTGGCTAAGAAGGATGAACCAATTTGGACGCAGTTGGATGCACATAAATATGAAGAGGGGTTTACTTTTTGGTTCGCCTTTAGAATTCTAAATCAAATTGTTTGCTTTTTGTCAAACCTCCGGGAATGGTATTGGTTGATGAGGCTTAGAATGACTTATTTTTTCATACTAATAAGTCACAAGAAGAATCCGCGTGCATTCGATCGATCCGTGACAATATTCGACTTCGTAATCGCAAAGCCCAGTGGTGGAAACTCGAAAATTCCATCTTTTTTTTCATCAAGATTATCATCAGATGATTATAATAATAATAAAAAAGAGAAGAAGAAAGATACAATTGATCTACTTCTGCTTCTAAGAACAGAAAAAGAACTCTCTCAAAATTCTCAATTTGAATCGAATTTTACCTACAGGCATTCTATCTTCGAAGGTTATCAAACCACGGAAGAGCCGGGGTTTATGTACTTACGATATTTATCTGACATTTCGCAAAAAAATATAATGAATTACAGGTTTGATCGTTTAGCAGAAAAATGGGTCTTCTTCGCTTTTTATCAGAAGATTGCCAAATCTAACCAAAACCTATTTTCTAAAGCTAGAAAAACTCCTCCTTTATTATTAGGACCATCCCTTTCCAAGGGGATTTTACTGATAGGTCCTGAGGAAACTGGTCGATCCTATTTGGTCCAAAGTCTAGCAGCAGACTTTTATATTCCTTTAATAAAAATCAATCTGGAATGGTTCTTTGGGAAAACTTTCTCTCAATTCCATCGGACTTTGACAATGGCAGAAATAATGTCTCCTTGCATAATATGGATCCCAAACATTCATGTATTGGAACGGAATACTCGCACTTCTATCATCAAGATGGATATCATCATCAAGAAGAAGGCGTTGCTTCATCGCTTATTGGACCATATGGATAGCTGTGATGAGAACAGTTTTACTAGTAGAAGAAATATTGTTTTTATTGCTTCGACGCATATTCCTAGAAAAGTCGATCCAAATCTAATGACTCCAAATCGATTGGGTCAATTCATCAATATTCGGATGCTTCTTGTATCCCAACGAGAAAAAGAATTTTCTATTCTTTTACGTAGGAAAAGATTTTTTTTGAACAAAGAATTGTTCTACCTCGATGATTTTGGATCTAGAACCATAGGTTATAAGGCACGAGACCTGGCAGGACTTGTCAATGAAACCGTAGCAATTAGTTGTTTGCGAAAAAAATACGTTATAGACACGAATACAATTCGATTGTCTCTTTATAGGCAAACTTGGGGTTTACGATCTATAAATCAGGGTGTTGTATCCGTTCTAAAACATCATGAAAGACTTCCCTATAAGATAGGAAAGGCTATTCTACAAACTACACTTAGAACGAAATTTTCTCCTGTACCTATGGCAAAAGATTTTTGGAAAAAAAATTTTTATTATTTGTCTAAATGGTATTTAGAACCTTCGATTGCCGAAACAACTATCAAGGAATTCACTATACTCCCTCCTATTTTGGGTTGCTTGGCCGGATCAGCTGCTCGGGATTCTTGGTTGCTGATATCGGAACCAAATCAAGAGAATTGGACTCCTCTCGATAGACTCGTTGAACATGATTTCCATCTAGCTTCTAGTCTTTTAGAAAGTCTTCTGGTGGAGTTTCCGTGGTTAGGAATATATCGAGGTAAGTCTGATAAGAATCAAATCCCACCATTCGATCCTCTGCGCAAAACGAAAAATCATCAGTATACGATGCGAACAGGGTTTTCGTCTCTAGTTCATGAAATAGGTCTAGATGCTCAACTCCAAAAGGATGAAGAATTCGATGAATCATTGGTTTCGTCTCCTAGGATCTGGCGTCTTAGTTTTCTTCGCAGTAATCGATTTGATCGGATAAAAACATTCAATGAATTGGGATTGCCGGAGCAAGTCAGATTGTTTCAAGAAAGGCGGATTTTCGTTCAAAAGTTTGAAAATCATCTTCGTATGCTCCAGTATAAGTCTAAGAAGTTCAACTTAGAAAAAAGGGGGGTTACAACGGAGTATAGGAAGTATCGGGAAGAGATCAAAAAACTACGGTTGGATTTGGAAAATCTATCATTTCAAGAGTTTTTGGAACCGTTCAGAAGTCAATCTGGATATCCAATGCAATATCCATTGCAATATCAATCAATGCAATGTCAATCTTCTAATAAACCAGTGCTTTTTCGTGGAAGACGGTTTGTTTGGGACTCCTTTCTAATCCAAGAGGATCCGGACGTTTTGTTTTCAGACGAAGAAGTGTTTTCCAATGAAGAACTGATGCAAAGGCTTTATACCAGTGGAGCTTATGCCTGTTTAATAAGAATAGATCAAACCAAAAAACCACCACTTTTCCATTCAAAAAGGCTTTTTCGTAGATTTACTGTGATGACCAACCGGAACCTTTCTATTCCTTGTTTAGAAGAATTAGAAGAAAAAACAAAAAGAAAAAGAAAAAAGAAGAAACGAGATGTTCTCGTTTCTCAACAGAAGGAACCCCATATCGAGGCTTTGCAACGCATTCAAGGAAAGGGTATGAAATCGCAAATTCTACACGTACACATGGACAGTCCTTTAGCTCTGTATCACCGCTGGTTGATTGAAAATCCGCGGGGCCAAAGTGACCGCTGGGACTTGGTAATTGATCGCCAAAGATCTCTTGAAACCAATCGTTCAGTACCCAATGAACTTTTTCTTTCTAATATTCTCTCAGAGAATTATCAATATTTATTAAATCTGTTCCTTTCTAACAGAATGTTATTGAATCAAATGACAAAGACATTGTTGAAAACGAAATGGCTTTTTGCGAATGAAATGAAACACTTCATTTCTACAACAGGATTCCACATCTCTTCTTTCGAAAAATCGGATAGATCTGGAATTGAAAGAATTAAAGAAAGATGAAAGAGATCTCGATAAATACATAAATACACATATGAAATGGTTGTTGGTATCTGCTCTGAGAACAAATTATTGTAATAACGGAATGACTAGGTTGGTTTTCTACATATTTCATGTTGACCATAATGAGCTTTGGGATTGCCCCAATTCGGTACACGATTCTCTAAGATAAAACCTTGGAAAAAGTCGGGTCAGATCGTATCGTCGGAATCCTTTTTGTAAAAAAGGCTCTGCCTTGTTGACCATTCTTTGGCTCATTCCATAAGCAAATCATGTATGCCTTGAAGAGGACTCGAACCTCCACGCGCTTAGCACGAGATTTTGAGTCTCGCGTGTCTACCATTTCACCATCAAGGCTTGAAGAAGATTAAGTTTTCATCTTGTATTACAAATTTCTTCAAATCTCCAAAAGATTTTATAAATGAGATCGAGAAGCTTTTTCTAATCTAATCAGGCAGGATAGGTAGATCTAACTAAGACTAAGATCTTAGTTAGATCTACCCTTTTTATGGATTAAAAATCCGCAAAAGCTCTATTGGCCTCTGCCATTTTATGAGTCTCTTCCTTTTTGCGGATAGCTGTGCCTTTCCCTTTAGTAGCATCTATCAATTCAGAACTGAATTTGGACTCCATATTTGGACCCAGCCGTTTGCGAGATGCCTCTAATAACCAACGAATAGCAAGTACTTTTCCTTGTTTAGGTTTTATTTCAAGGGGAACTTGATAAGTCGATCCACCTTTACGTCTTGGTTTTACTATTAGACGAGGAGTTACTTCCTTTATTGCTTGTCGTAGAACCAATAGTGGATTTTTTTCTGTCTTTTGTTGAATCTGTTTCATGGCTCGATAAAGAATTCGATAAGCCAATGATTTTTTTCCATGTTTCAGGATACGATTAAGTACCATGTTAACTAATCGATTCTGATAAATTGGATCGAAATTTTCCGTTCTTTTTGTTTTTTTTGCACTAATTCGTCGTGACATGAGTTTGAAAAGGGGTTCTAAATTCTATTTCATAAAGGCTAAAAAGGAATCACTTTTTTTTCGGCTTTTTGACTCCATATTGTAGGGTGGACCCCTGGTATGAAAGATCTCCCTCCAAACCGTACATACAACTTTCGCCGAATACGGCTTTCTACATGATTCTATCTGCATAGATGAGATCTATTATGCATATAATGATGTTTACTCACTCTTCATTGAGTATCCGTTTCCTTTCTTTTGCTATGACCGGAAATCTTGTATTTTCCATATCTATACAATCAAGTCCTTAGGTTTATAGTGTAGAAAAAACTGTTTCAAATTCCAAATCATTGCTAATTGATTCAAACCTGTTCTAAAAGGTCAAGGTATTTTTTGACAAAAAGTCGGGGAAAACTTATAAAATAATTTCACTATTGAACCTTAGACTTTGTTTTATGGTAGCCTGCTCTAGTCCCCTTACACAACGTTTGTTATGAAGTTAGCCATATACTTCCCATGTTTATAGCCATTCACATGGTATCATAAATACAAGTCTTAGATAAGAATATACAACGCACTAGAACGCCCTTGTTGACGATCTTTGACCGCGACAGCATCTAGGGTTCCTCGAACTATGTGATATCTTACACCGGGTAAATCTTTCACTCTTCCTCCTCTTACTAATACTACAGAATGTTCTTGTAAATTATGGCCAATACCAGGTATATAAGCAGTAATTTCAAATCCGGAGGTTAATCGTACTCTGGCAACTTTACGTAAGGCAGAGTTTGGTTTTTTGGGGTTAATATTGGAAAAGTTGACAAGTTCTGTTTACTGTCACTCTACAAAACCGTACATGAGATTTGCACCTCATACGGCTTCTCGGTCGATTCTTTGGAAGTAGGATAATTTGGATTTCATGATTCGAGAATCTTTCTATTCTCTTCATTCTATTTTCTCTCTCCAAAAAGTACCGCACGTTTTTGCGTTCTACATCTCTCGATATAGAACGATGAATCAGATTTCTTTTTCTCAATCTTATTGAGATACAGTATTTCCAGAAAT